TTTTATTTTTGTTTAAAAGAATCATAATTAAACGAGTATAGTTAAGTTGGTATAACTTCTACCTTCCAAGTAGTTATCATCAGTTCGAATCTGATTACTCGTATATTTTATTAAGATGTTATATGTCTTATATTGGTATAGTTAAATTTCTTCATATTTTGATATTAAACAAGAGCGAGGTGATTCGAACACCTACCGATGATTTTGGAGATCGTCATACTAACCAATTGATACTACGCTCTTTATAAATATAATATTTTTTAAAATAAAATAAGACTCTTTTAAATAAAAATAAGGGCCCTTAGCTTAATAGGTAGAGTACCTAATTGTCGATTAGGGTGGTCCCAGTTCGAATCTGGAAGGGCTCGTTTAAATGAATAAAAAATTAATTTTTATAAGGCTAAAAAAAATAAGAAGTTTTAAATTACTATAAGTAGTATCTTTTTATATACGTTTACTATAACGATAATAGAAAGACTAATAAATTTTCTAGACCTATTATTTTTACTATATTGATTTTTATTTTATGTAAAAGGGTATGGTTTTTTAAAGATGTCATATGTTAGACACTGTCATAAAAATATATTCTCGAAAATATGTTAGCAGCAGCAAAATACATTGGTGCAGGTTTAGCCTGCTCTGGATTAATCGGAGCTGGGGCTGGAATTGGTTTAATCTTTTCAGCTTTAATTGCATCTACAGCTAGAAATCCACAAATAAGAGGACAATTATTCGGTTACGCAATCTTAGGATTCGCTTTAGCAGAAGCAACAGGATTATTCTCTTTAATGATTGCATTCTTATTATTATACTCATAATACTTAGAATATTAATCAAATAGAAATTTTCTAAAGGAGGAAAATAATTTTATTTCTATATTCATTTTTATTTAATAACTTATATTTTCTTATAAGTATATTTATTATATTACATAGAGATATATTATTTTATATAATATAATTTATATTTAATAAAAATATTATGAATTAAAATTTTTAATTTAAGTCACTTTATTACTCAATTATTTTACACTTTATTATACTTACAAAAAAAAATTAAAAAAAAAATTTTTAGTAAAAGCCCTAGCGGATAAATAGTTAAATATAAAATATTGTTTAATACAAGTAGCTTAGATTAATAAAAAAGGGATTATATAATTAAGAATAGTTTTTATTTTATTTTTCAAAATTTAATTATAAAAATCAAACAAAATAATAATCCCCATATAGACTTATTAAGCCTTCACACGTTCTTTACCTATTTATCTCTAACTAAAAACAAGATAGAACTACATTAAATATAGGGCTAGGTATATAGACCCTCATAAAAGAGTTATGATTACAGTTGGTTTCTGTAGTAAATTTGCAAAATTTATGGTAAGGTTCGATTCCTTCTTAACTCTAGTTTAATTTTATAGCGTCCAGCTAATCTTTTTCTCTATTTAAAGAGTAATTCTCTTAGTTTAATGGTAGAACATCATTCTTCTAAAATGTCAATTTTGGTTCGAATCCAAAAGAGAATGTATGAATTAAAGTAAATTGCATTTTTTTAATTACAGTGTAAAAAAAATATACGGGAAAATTTAAATCCATCTATCTCTAGAATAGAGAGAAATAGTAAAAGCCAACTAGATTAATTCTTACTGGATAATTTGTTTATAATTAGAGAACACTCTCTAATTATTATAAAAAAAGTCAATATATTATTCTGCTTTCTCTCATCTTTCAAATATGAAAAGAGTGGGCATATATATAAATATATACATATTAATACTTAAAAACATGATTCAATACGATTTTTTATTAAATATAACTAATATAATCATAAATTTAATAGATGTTTTATTAGTTATAGTACCTATTTTACTTGCAGTAGCTTTTATGACTATAATAGAAAGAAAACAATTAGCTGCACACCAACGAAGAGTAGGACCTGTTAAGTGTTTTGGGAAAACACATAAGTGGGTCAAACTATCAAACTCCGGGGACGCCCTAAAGACTATAGTACCAAACTATTTTTGAAAAAATATTAGTGGATGAAGTAATTACTCATGTACGGTAACAAGCTATAGTATGACTGAAAAGGAAATGGGTTATCGCGGATCTAAGTCAGAATTTATTATACAAAACCCACAGCCAAAGTATATAAACTCTGTAAAAGAGCAACGAGTAGACGGTAGTTGCTTTGGAATTTCTCCAAAGTTAAGGTATACTCTAATGGGCGGCGAAAGTCGTTATCAAATCAAAATCCCTTCTAAGCAAATAAATATTAAAAATTATTATTGTTCTAATTCTTACTCTAATTCTACTTTAGCTATATCTTCTTTGAATCCTTATTTTGTCAGTGGGTTTTCCGATGCTGAAGCATCTTTCATAATTCTAATTTTAAAGGAACCAAAAAATAAAACTAATTGGACTGTTAAAACCAGATTTTCTATTGGTCTTCATAAAAAAGACACACTAATATTAGAATTAATTAAATCTTATTTTGGAGGTGTAGGAACTATATCTCCCCAAAATAAAGAAAGTGTTCAATATCGTGTAGGTTCTTTAAAAGATTTAAATGATAAAATAATACCCCATTTTGATAAGTATCCTTTAATTTCTCAGAAACAAGCGGACTTTATATTATTTAAAAAAATAATACACCTAATGAATCATAAAGAACATTTAACATTAGAAGGCTTACAAAAAATACTTTGAATTAAAGGTTCTTTAAATTTAGGCTTATCTTATGAAATCAAAACAAATTTTCCTAATATTAGAATTATAGAAAGACCTTTAGTAGCGCTACCAAAAATAATTGATCCTAATTGGATCTCAGGATTTACTAGTGGAGAAGGATGTTTTCATGTTAGAATTAAAAATTCAACAAAATCTAAATTAGGTGTTCAAGTATCCTTATTATTTAAAATTACTCAACAGGAAAGAGATAAGGAATTAATGAAAAGTTTTATAGATTACTTTAATTGTGGATCTATAAGCAAAAATTCTACTTGGATAGACTACACTGTTGTTAAACAAGAAGACTTGGTCTTTAAAATCATTCCCTTTTTCGATCAGTATAAAATAGTTGGAGTAAAACTTCAAGATTATATCGATTTCAAAAAAGTAGCGGACTTAATTAGAACTAAGGATCACTTAACTACCTCAGGACTAACAAAAATTCAGGAAATTAAAGAAGGTATGAATAAAGGAAGATAATTAGATATTTATTTGTAAGATAAATTTGACAACCATGAATACAGTAGGTTACTACGGGATTCTTCAACCATTTGCCGATGCTTTAAAATTAGTAGTTAAAGAAACAATCATACCTTCACAATCAAATAAAGTATTATTTTACTTAGCTCCAATTTCAACATTAATCTTTAGTTTATTAGGTTAAAAATCCCCGGCTTAATTCAAAAATAACTATATGCTGAAATACTCTAAAACTTAAATACTCATACTAGCCTGTAGAGTAAAAATTTTAAAGTGTATATCAAAGAGGGAATCAGCAGGAAACTAAAAATAAAATCCTCAGAGACTTTACGTTAAATAATATTGTAAATGAGTAATAGTTCTTATTTTTTATATTAAAGATAAAGTCCAAAACTAAACTAGTTGGGTGTATTACTTATAGTTATTAAATATTTGGAAAATTCTTTGACATTAAGTATCTTTTTATTAAATTTAGTTGTACCTGTTACGTTAGATAAACGAGTAAAAGGTCCTAAAACACCTCCAGCACCTGATCTTACTTCAAAAAGAAGTTATATTTGGATCAATGTTAGGTGATTTAACAGCAGAACGAAGTCAAATAACCGGAAACACTAGATTACGGTTTTACGTATCTTCAGTAAATAAGGATTTAATATACCATTTGTATTCAATCTTTAAATCTTATGTTAAAACAGGGCCTAAATTTATTAACAGAAAGCTAAATAAATTAACTAATCTTCAACATACTGATATTTATTTTTCAACTTTAAAATATGCCTTATTTAATTGGGTTGTTGAAGAATTTTATGTTAAAGATTTAAATAAAAATATAAAAATAGTACCTAAGGACAGTATAAATAGATTAACACCAGTTTCTTTAGCCTATTGGATTATGGACGATGGTTCATTTAATAAGTCCAAAGGTTATTTAATTTTATGTACTTTATCTTATTGCAAAGAAGATGTTTTGTATTTAATTTCTATACTAAAAACTAAATTTAATTTCAGAGCAGCGTTATTCTGACCTAATCAACCAAGTGAGGAGGCTAAGAATAACAAAATTTATTATAGAATACGAATAAATAAATCTTCAATGCCAAGCTTAATAGAATTAGTTAAACCTTATTTTATATCTTCGATGTTATATAAATTAGGTCTCTAAATTCTATCAGACTATTCTTTAAATTAGATACTTATTCAACGTCATTAACTATATGTCCTCTAACACACTTTTTATTATTTGTTGTTAGAAAATACACTTCTAGTTGTAACATTTGTGGGGTATAATTCCTTTTGGTGAAGGTTTAACTTTATTTGATTTCCCATTAGGTATTCTATATACTTTAGCACTATCTTCTTTAGGGGTGTATGGTATATTATTTGCTGGATGGTCTGCTAATTCTAAATATGCCTTTTTAGGTAGTTTAAGATCTACAGCAGCAATGATAAGTTATGAATTAATATTAAGTTCAGCAATATTAATTATAATATTATTAACAGGATCTTTTAACTTTACAACTATAATTGAAAGTCAACAATCAGTATGGTTTATAGTACCTTTATTACCTATATTCATTATTTATTTTATTTCAATTTTAGCTGAAACAAGTAGAACCCCTTTCGATTTACAAGAGGCTAGATACTAATTGATTTGGCCTCTATAAAGTTCGCTATATGCTGGAAACTCCAACCTCCCTTAGGAGAATAGATATATCTACTAATTATTTAATTTAGTGAAAATGGTATAAGATATTACAATGGACAATCCGCAGGAAACCAAATTGTATTAATACGAGATTAGGATCCTCAGAGAGTACACGCGAACAATAATAATTATTTATTAATAAGATATATTCCAACCTTATTTGAAAGATTAAGGAGTAACTGAAAATGACAATATTTTTATTTTTAGTATTTAAATTACAGAGTCAATTATTGATTTTTTAATAATTTTATTTTATAATGATATAAATTTTATTTTTATGTGCGGTATATTGCTTTTTAAAATTTATTAAATTTAACTAATTTAAATAATATTTTGTCTTATCTTCATAAAAAAGTAGGTGTTTATGGAATAGTAAATACTTATAATTCTTAAAACATAAAACAATATATCGGTTCTAGTAAAGATTTATATCAAAGAATTATGTTTCATATCAAAGGAAACGATTATAATTCTAGATTGCAAGGAAGTATCGCTAATTATGGTTTATAAAATTTTAAATTCTATATTTATTATTTTCATTCAGATCCTTCTGTAATACTAACAGATAATGAAACAGAATGTATTAAAAGCTTTCCTTTTGATAAATTATATAAATTTAAAAAAGAAGTAAACTCTATGTTAGGATATAAGCATACTTTAGCACAAATTAAAAATTTTAAATTAAGATTTAATACTAAATCTAATCAACCTTTGTTTGGTAAAAAGCACGATAACTTTGCTGTATCAAAAATCAGTAAACCTGGTGAATTAAGGAAAAACTCATTCTATAGAAACTAAATTAAAGATATCTATAGCAAAAAGTAAAGTTTCTTTAGGTTTATTTGATATTAATAATAATTTAATTTAATCTTTCTCTAATCAAGTAAAATTAGGTAAACACCTAAATCTTAGTACTATAGGAAGATACTTGAAATAAGAAAAATTACTTTTAAATAAATATTACATACTTGTGATTATTAAAAATAAAAATTATCAGTCTATTTATTATATTTGGAATCCGAATTAGTAGCTGGTTTCTTTACTGAACATAGTTCAATTATTTTTGTATTCTTCTTCTTAGCTGAATATACTTCAATCGTATTATTTAGTAGTATTACAGCTATTTTATTCTTAGGTGGTTATAATATGCCTAATTTAATAGTTAATGATACTATATTTAATATTCAGTCAATAATATTAGGTTTAAAAACATGTATATTCTGTTTTATGTTTGTTTGGTTTAGAGCTACTCTACCTAGATTAAGATATGATCAATTAATTGAATTCTGTTGGTTAAATCTTTTACCTGTGGTAGTAGCATTTATTATTTTAGTACCAAGTATTTTAGTAGCTTTTGATATAGCTCCATACTAATATTATTACCCCCCTCCTCTATTTTTATAGATAAATCTTTTTTATTTTTTAAAAGAAAGTAGTTTAATCTAAATACTAATTTTAATAAAATTTTTTTTTTACCATAAAATAATAAGTATTATCCTTGTATAGACGATTAGTAAAAAAAGACTTATATAAATAATGTTAAGCCTATAATTTAAAGGTAGAATAATTTCTTGATAAGGAATCTGTAGAAGTTCGATTCTTCTTGGGCTTAAAAAAAAAAATAATTATTATATTGCAGTGTAAAATTAATACGTAAAAATAAAAATCTAAATCAAATGAGAAGTTAGATTATAAAACTCTTAAAAAAAAAAATATACACATAAAGTGTACTATTGTTACTTTTTAAAAAAGTTAAAAAAAAAATTTTAATTTTTTTATAATGATAAAAAATTTTTTTTATTTTTCAATTTTAATCATCATTTTAAATTTAATTTAGTGAGAACTTTTAAATCGCAAATTTTACTTAGATTTGTAAATTCATATATTATAGATTCGCCTCAACCAGCAAGTTTATCTTATTTATGGAACTTCGGGTCATTATTAGCTACTTGTTTAGTATTACAAATATTAACAGGTATCTTCTTAGCTATGCATTATCAACCACACGTAGATTTTGCTTTTAACTCAGTAGAACATATACCCTCTCATTTGTGTTCTTTAAACTTCGCTATTATGCTGGAAAACCCTTATAGCTTTTGGTACTTTAACCGAGTAAAAATTCAAAAAATTGGGCAATCAGCAGGAAACCAACAATTAAATAATTAGTTTAGTAGGAACCTCAGAGAGTACACGCGAAGATCTCACTCCACTAAAAAACAATTACTCAGCGTAACACCGAGTTCGAGATAAGATATATTCCGATCAATCATGAAAGTGATTGCTAATATTAATGAATTCAATAAATATTTTTACCTTTACATATGTTTTATTTAATAAAAAAGAAGCCTTGCCTCTTAATAAAGAACAATTTTCTAGTTGGGTACAAGGATTTATTGATGGTGAAGGGAGCTTCCAAGTATTTTTATAAGACTCTATTTAAGAGTCATGTTTAGAATTAGACTCCATAAAGATGATATAAATGTATTAAATAAAATACAAGAATTTTTAGGAGTAGGAAGAGTAGTAATAGATGGTAATAGTTGTGTTTTTATTATTAGCAATGTTAAAGATTTAATAAACGTTCTTTTTCCATTACTGCTTAAATATAATTTATATACCACTAAATGGTTAGACTACTTTAAAAAGGCAGTTCTATTTCTCTCTTATTATAAAACAACAAGAGTTTCTTTATCTGAATTAGAAAGAATACAAAATATAATTAGTAATATGAACTCAGGTAGAACTGAGTATAACTATAGCTTAATTCCTAAAATTGAGGTAAATCCTTTTTGGTTACTAGGTTTTATTGAAGGAGAAGGAACATTTGGCTTTAAAAACTTAAGCCCTTTTTTTCAAGTAGGGCAGAGTGTTAGAAGCTTATATGTACTAGAAGCTATTGCTAAATATTTACAATCCTAAAGGTTTTAAATTTAGTTTAAGATCAGAAGCTCCTACCGTAATCAATAGTTTAAATAAAAAAACTAATGTTTCAGTAATTTCTATTTTAAGTATTGATGCAATATATGATTATTTATTGTTTTTCTTTTTAGATAAAAAATTTAAAACTAGAAAAGGCGTAGATTTTCATTATTGGTGTTAAGTACTTCATTTACATAAACTAGGTTACTTCTATTTACAAGAAGGTAGAAACTTAGCTTATTTAATTTCTCAGTATGTAAATACTGGTAGATATAGTACAAATCCTAATCCAGGTAAAGGGCCTAGTTTAACTTATATTAAAAAGGTATTAAATCTAAACCTTCCTGTTACACTTACACCTAGTATGTTACATGTTGATTTACATAAAGCTTTTGCATCTAAAGTTAAACCAAGCGCTATTTGGGTTTATGATAAAGGTGTACTATTAAATAGAAGCCCTTTTTCTTCTTTTGCTTCTGCTATGGAAGCTATTGCTTCAAAAAAAAAAACCAGTATATCAGGGAGAAGAAGTATTGATACAGGTAAAATTATCGGAGGTAGATTTACTTTTTATTCAAAACCACTATTATAATAATTATTTTTTTTTAGCTGTTAAAATAAAGTTATTAAAGTGGATATATTTATAACGTTAATGATAATGAGAGATGTAAATAATGGGTGGGCAGTTAGATACACTCACGCTAATGTAGCATCTTTCTTTTTTATTTTTGTATATGCTCACATTGCTAGAGGTTTATATTATGGTTCATATAAAGCACCAAGAGTTTTATTATGGGCAATAGGAGTAATTATTTTAATAGTAATGATGGCCACAGCTTTCCTGGGTTATGGACATAGCCCTAAATGGTTTAATATCAGTATTTTTTCAATTCTATTTATTTTATGGGTCCTGGGGCTTGTATATTATACTATACTTAAAAAAAGTAATATATTGATATGCCCTGCCTTGTCACTCGGTCCTCATATAGGAGATAATAGGAGTGATGTAAATACTATGAAAAATATAAATTATAATAAATTTTCTGGCCTGACGGTATGTAATAAGGTAATATACATTTTTAATAGTAAAAGAGGTTATAGTACAATTCCTTCTTTTGCCTCACAAGAATATAAAAATATTAAAACTTCTAGTTCTGAAAGATTACTTACAATAATTAAAGAATTAGGATTAAATCCTGTATATATTTTTGAAGATTTAGATAAAGAAAATATTAGAACACAAATAATAATTGATACTAAAGGTTTAAGCGGTATATACATGATAGTTAACAAAATAACTAAAGATTACTATATAGGATCCGCGTCAACTAACAGATTTTATAGTAGATTCGGTAATCATCTTATTTATTTTAGAGGAAGCAAAATAGTTAAGTCAGCTGTAAAAAAATATGAATTAAAAAATTTCGCTTTTATAATATTAGAATTATATCCTAATGTTGTAACTAAAGAAAATAATAAAGAATTGTTGGATTTAGAAGATAAATATCTAAAACTATTATTACCTAATTATAATATTTTAACTGAGGCAGGTTCTAGTTTTGGTTATAAGCATACTGAAGTTGACCGTAAAAAGATGAAAGATATTTATAGTGATGCTAGACGAGAAATGATAGGATGTTTAAATAGAGGTAAAAAGCTTTCTCCTGAAACAATAGAGAAAATGAAACAGAAAGCTTTAAATAGACCTCCTATGACTGATTTAACTAAAAAAAAATGTATTCGTAATACAAGACCAGTAGTTTTATATAATTTGAATGGAACTATCTACGGCGAATACTCTTCTATTATAGAAGCAGCTAAATCTATAAACTGTGGAGAAAAAACTATTAGAAGAGCATTAAAAACAGAAAAAAGATTAGTAAAAAGACAATGAATAGTAGATGATTTTAATAGCAAATAGATATTGCATATAGTTATCTTATTCTCAGGTTTATTAAATTATTTTTTTTTTTTAATATTTATATTAAATTATAGTCCCGCGAGTAACAATCTTTCTGCAATCTTTATAGAAAAAGAAAGATTAAAGTGGTATATCCCGACAGGGTTATAGAATAGTCTTTATAATTATTCGGCGACATTAGTGAAAACGATCAAAGAAGTTTGAAAACTTTAAGATCGTCGGTCATATAAAGGATCGCGACAGACTGGGTCACTAATGGGTGGCTGAAATGCTGCTTAATGCACAGTCGAAACTTTTGCTTAAATTAATTTAAGCAATAGAATATTCGAATTTAAAGTTATTCTAGCTTATTATTAATAATAAGTAAGTTTGTATGTTTTACCTTATGGTCAAATGTCCCTGTGGGGTGAACACCAACATTTTAATTTTACTAATTTAGAAATAATAGTATTACCTATAACTTTAAAAAAAAAATTTCAATTTTCAACAATTTCAATAATTAATAATAATAGTTTTGTTTCTCAATTTAAAGATAAAGATTTTAATAAACTAATGGAAATACTTATAGGTTTTTTAGATGGTGATGGTTATTTCGATATAGGACAACAAAAACAATATAATAAAAATCCTAACATAAAACCTAAATCTACTATTAGAATAAGATTAGGAATTAATTTACAATTTAAAGATAAAGAATTATTAGAATTAATAATAAAAAAATTAGGTGTAGGTAAAATAGATTATTCTAAATCTAAAAACCAATACAGACTAATTTTTTATCAAAAAGATATATTAAATGTTATTTACCCTTACATACAAAGTAATAATATTGAATTTTTAGTGTACAATAGACAAAAACAATTTTTTTTATATAAATATATTTTAGAAAATAACATTAAACATTGGGAAAATTTAAATTTAGAAGAAATTGATAATTTATTTAATAAATCTCATAAAAAACTTGAATTTGTTGATATAATTAATTTCAAGTATTTTAATAATTGGTTAGTAGGATTTACTATAGCTGAAGGTAGTTTTCATATTAAGGCTAAGGGTACTGCTCATTTTTCAATAGTACAGTCTGGTATAGAAAATTATCAAATTATTAAAGCTATTCACTATTTTATTAAAGGTCCCGATTCATTAAATCACCAAATTAAACCTGAAAATTCTAAAGTTTATAGAATATCTTTTTCATCTAAAAAAGATTTAAATTTTATTATAAATTTTTTTGATAATAACAATTTATTAGGATTAAAAAAATTACAATTCGATAATTGGAAATCTTATATAATTAGTAAAATGAATGATAGCGCCCCAAATGTTATATTACCTAAAGTATCTAATATTAATAATAATGAATCCAGGCCTAAATAAAAATTATTTATATATAATATATGGTTTATTACTAGGTAATAGTTTTATCTTTAATAATAATAATGAAATTAAATTAATTATAGAAATAGAAGGTAAACACATGTCTTATATTACACATATACACAAAAAAATATCAAGTTTAGGTTACTGTGAAGACAAGTTGCCTTTAATTAAAACTAAAATAGTTAGAGCAGGTAACTTAAATAAAGTAATGCTATTACACACATTTAATAATTATTATTATTTAGAATTATTTAATAAATGGTACTTAGATAAACATAATAAAAATATACCTAATGATATAATTAATTATTTTAATGAGGAATCTCTAGCTTATTGGTTAATGACAGATGGAAAAATCAGTAAAAATAAATTATTTGTAAATATGAAAAATTTTAATGATAAAGACATAAAATTTTTTATACAAATTTTAGAAAATAAATTTAACTTACATCAAATTAACTTGAATAATTACTGGTTAGAGTTTAATTCAAATAATATTAAAAAAATTTACAATATTACTAAACCATATATTATTCCTTCTATGAAATTTAAATTTTTAAGTACCGGGCAACACAAAAATATTAATAATTAGATACAATTTTAGTTTAATATAATATAGTCTTATTAATTATTATAATATGTAATACCTAAATAAAAATATTATTTTTAATAAGGCGACATAATTGAAAACAGGTCAAAAATATTTATTTGTTATATATATAGACCGTAGGTAGTTTAGGCTATCTCGACAGAGTGGTCCAATTATGGGTATCTGAAAGGATGCTTAATGTGCACTCGAATTTTTTTTTAAACACAAGGCTTAGTCACCTACTTCTAGTTTAATAATTTTTATTTAGAGTAGGACAGCACAGGGTATATTTGTAATAACAAATAATTTATTTCTTGCTAAATAAATTTCTTATTATTTATTAAGATAATTTTAATACTTATTTTCAAAGTGAGTTTGAAAAAAAAAAAGGATAAGAATATACAAATATATTATAAAATTTGGCTACAGTAATTACTAATTTATTAAGTGCTATACCTGTATTTGGGCAAGATTTAGTTGAGTCAAATTATACCACAGAATTATTTAGTATACTAGCAACAATTGGAACAGTTAGGGTCCAAGCATTAAAAAGGGGAAGAAAATTAAGATTAAGTAAAGAAGAATACTTACAAGTACCTTATCCATTTATAGCTTTTTTAGTGGGTTTTATAGATGGAGATGGTTACATTCAAATAACTAAGACCACTAAAGGATTTATAGCTATCAGATTAGTCATTTGTTTAAGTTTAGAGGATGTTTCTAGTTTAGAGTATATTTACTCTGTATTAAAAATAGGAAAAATACAAGTATATCGAGATATTAAAAATCCAATTTGTAAATTAATAATTAATAAGACAGATTTACAAGAAGTTATTTTTCCACTATTAATACATCACAATATATATTTTTTAACTTTAAGTAGAAGAGCTCAATTTGATTTAGCTATGTTTATCTTTAAAAATGACGTAAAACTTTATAAGGAAATATCTCAAATTAAAGACGTACCTACAATCTTTGAATTACCCTATACAGCTTTAGAATATCTTAGTTTAGCTTTTTTTAAAAATTGGTTAGTAGGTTTTACTAATGCTGAAGGTTCTTTTTTAATTAAACAAAATAATGATGCATCTTTTCAATTAAAACAAAGAATTCACTTTAATTTATTTGAAGCCTTCAAATTATTATTTAACACTAAACGAAATAATTCTATTGAAATGGATAAGTATATTCAATTTGCAGTAAGCTCTAAGGCGGATATACAAACTGTAATTAATTTTTTTTCATTTTCAGGCTTACATCCTTTAATAGGCTTAAAAAATATTCAATACTTTAAATGGTTAAAAAATTTACAAAATAGTACTCGTTACAAAAATCTTAATTTTCCGTCCTAGTTTGCTCCTTCTAACTTTTAATTCTGTAAAGATCGGCTCCGTCAAACAGTAATGTTTGAATGATCAATGGGGAGAATTGCAAGAACGTCTATAAGTAGATTACTTGCAGCGGAGCTTGGCTCGGTATTAATTAAAAAATTTTTAATTAAAGAGTCAAGAACGTTCAACGACTAACGAGTGAGTAATACCAACAATAAGCTCGACACGAGAACCCCACAACCTAGTAAAAGGTTGAAGACATAGTCTAAACATCGTTAACCGATGAAGATGGAGATTAAATACTCTGTCATAAATATTTGTGATCTGGGGTGGTTTTAGCGTTCTGTATAGTGCGCCGCATGATAGAGATATTATGATGAAAATCCTGCTTGATGCTGGAACGTCCTCTTCTTTTCTTTGGACTACAAATATAAAATTTATTTTTTTCGGAAGAAAAGATAAAACAAGATACATATTTATCTATAATAGATATGTGAAAAAGCTTAGTTTTATTTTACACAAAAGAGGAAAATCAGCAATGGTTCATAATGATGAGGAAAAATTTTTAATTAAAAACAATACGAATAATTATGAAGCTATTCAGAGACTTAACGCAGGAAATCTAAGTTTTCCTTATTTAGTTGGATTAATCGAAGGTGATGGTTGGTTTACTATAACTAAAAATGATAAATATTTAAAATATGAATTTGGAATTGAAATGTCTATTCGAGATATTCAATTATTATATAAAATAAAAAAACTTCTAGGAGTAGGTACTATAGATATTAGAAATCATAAACTGACACAGTCAGTCCTATTTAGAATAAGGAATAAAACTCATTTAAAAAATATTATTATTCCTATTTTTGATAAATATCCTTTATTATCTAATAAAAAATATGATTACCTACGATTTAAAGAAGTTTTACTTTCCGATATTATTTTCAGTAAAGATTTAATAAAATATGTAAGACCTACTGGACATTCAATGAATTCTTATATTGTTGAATACACAAATACTATATACTTTAAAGCATGGTTAATAGGGTTTATAGAAGCTGAAGGTTGTTTTTCGATTTATAAACCAACCTCTGATTCTTCTAAAGTAGCTAGTTTTGATATTTCACAAACTAATGAATATGAATTAATAGAAGCTATAAAAATTTACTTAAATCTTACTTCTAAAATATATTTAGATAAAACTAATAATTCTAAATTGAAAGTAAGTAGCATTAGACAAATAGAAAACATAATAAAATTCATTCAAAAAGCTCCAATAAAATTAATGGGTTATAAAAAACTACAGTATTTGCTATTTATTAAAGAATTACGTAAAATACCTAGATACTCAGATAAATTTAAAATTCCAAATAAATATTAAGAACTAAATAAGAAGAGATTATTTAGATTAAGATATAGTCCGAACCATTTAAAAAAAATGGAGCGTAGTGAGAAGTAGTATAAAATACTACCGGGGCTACCAACATCATTGAAGTAATGCCACATTAAACAGATTCTTCTCATTACACTACTTATTACCTTTCTTATTAGCTGCTTTATCTTTAGCACACGTAATAGCTCTACATACTCACGGTTCTAATAATCCTAATGGTATTAATTCTAGTGGAGATAGAATTTCAATGCATCCATACTTTACATTTAAAGATCTTGTAACTATTTTCTTTTTCTTTTTAGTTTTAAGTATATTGGTTTTCTACTACCCTAACTTTTTAGGTCAAATATGGCCTAATATAATGATTTTAATAGTAAACATTATATATACATGTGCTATAAGCTGGAAATATATACTAAATTCAGATTTAGTTAAAATTTATAATAAAACTATAAATATAAGTGATTTACTTATTAAAAATTTATTCATTAAATTTAATTTGTTTAATTATATGATAATCAATTTAGGCTTCGTACCGAAAATTAAAAATTTTAATATTAATCCCATTATAGTAAGATATTATTATAAAATATGTAATCAGCAGATAACCAAAGTAATAAAAGGATTAAATCAATTTATGCAGCATATAATTAATAATAGGGTTTATCTTATTATTAATATATTTTTTAATAATAATAAGTCATATCCTTTATTACAAGTAGGAATTTCAGAGACTATACGCACACAGAAAAAAATAATAAATAGTAATAATAAAAACTTTTTAATACCATATTATATAGGAAAAAGAGGGATATCAACCCGAATTAATAATGCGATAATTAAAGATAATCATAATAACGAAATTAGCTTAATTTTTAAACAATGGTTTGCCGGGATCACGGACGGTGATGGTTATATTTATGTCAATAAACAAGGGTATGTAGGCTTTGAAATTACTCTACCAACTTGTGATGAAAAAGTTTTACGAATTATACAAAATAAATTCGGCGGTAATATTAAAGCAAGATCCGGTGTAAAAGCTGTTCGCTATAGAACTAAAAATAAAGAATCTGTAAGTAAAATTATACAATGTTTAAATGGTTTAATTATTAATAATATAAGACTTGTTCAATTACATAAAGCTTGTTTAGCTTTAAATATACCGATTAAAGATCCTATTACACCGACGATAGACTCTGCCTATATCAGTGGTTTATTAGATTCTGACGGTTCTATTAATATCTATAAACATTTTTATAATTTAACCTATAGATATCAATTAACTATTAGTATTGCTAACAAAAGTAGAAGTAATATTGAGTTTTTATTACCAACTATAGGTGGTAATATCTATTTTGATAGAAGTGAGAATGGTCGTTATATTTGGAAAGCTAATTCTAAATTATTGCATTTAAAACTATATGATTATTTTTTAAAATTTCCACCTAAAACTATCAAAACTCATAGAACTCATTTGATTAAAGAATTTCATGAGTTAAATGATAAGAAAGTTTATAGGGATACAGATATCCTATCTATGAATTTTAAAATATGGAAAAATTTTATTTCTAAATGGGATAATAATAATTAATCCTTTTCTATGGTATTAAAATTTTTTTTCCTTAAATACTTTTTATTATTTCATCTAATTATTTCGTTAATTAGATACTATTTCTATTCATACTATTTTTATAGAATTTTAATAAGTTTTTAGAAGAGATAGTCCACTTTTTATTCTTCTATTTTATATATATATTTTTTATATTTAATGAAAAATAAAATTTGCATAGTGATAACTATATTCCAGCTAATCCAATGCAAACTCCAGCTTCTATTGTACCTGAATGGTAAACAAAAAGATGCCATGCTTAAGAGTAATCTTATGAAAAATTAACTTTACTATATGTTGGAAACTCCTAAAGATTTGAATACTAGCCTAGCGGAGAGTCACAATTTCAAATATGTAACAATGGATTATCAGCAGGAAATCATTTATTGTATCCTCAGAGATTATACGTAAAGCTTCTTAAATAAGTTAATTACCCTTCGCCGACATCAGGGAGGATATTTTAAATTATTTAAGAATGAAGATATTGTCCAACCATTATTAATACTAATGGGTATATTTTAGAATATAAGGACCTATATTTGATCTGATAACTTCTATAAGTTTAAATTTTACCGACTCAAGCTCTAGAAGAAAAAATCATATCTTTCTTCTACAATTTTATTACGGAAACAAAGTAATAAGAGACTTAGTAAAGTCGATAGATCAAAAATTATAAGTCCAGGCCGCAGGACTATTAAGAGGAGACTTATTAATCTTTAATATAAAATGATCTTTTACCTTTCTATGCAATTTTAAGAAGTATTCCTAACAAATTATTAGGAGTTATTGCTATGTTTGGGTCTTTATTAATTTTATTAGTACTACCATACACAGATTTATCTAGAATAAGAGGAAATCAATTTAAACCATTTATGAAATTTGCATTCTGGTTATTCGTGGTAGATTTTATTATTTTAATGTGGATTGGATCTCAACATCCAAATAGTCCTTATGTAGAAATAGGTCAAATTGCTACAGCTTTCTACTTTGCTTGGTTCTTAGTAATAGTACCAGCTATCGGAGTATTAGAAAATACTTTCATGGACTTAGCTACAGAAAATAAATAATACTAATTATAAGTACCCCCTTCTCTTATAATTAAAAGAGTACGTAAAAATAAAAAAAATAATATTATAACGGTAGATGACAAATTGGCTCGTCGCTCCTTTTGGGTAGGAGATGTATAGCGTGTTCGAATCGCGCCTACCGTATATTTTTTTACCGGTGTCATGGCAGAGTGGTAATTGCGGAGTACTGTTAATACTTATTTCAGAGGTTCAATTCCTCTTGACGCCTTACTACAAAATTAATATTATAAATGAAGTATAAAAGTTAATTTAAATTTACTTTTTAAAAGAAAGTATATTTTATTAATTAGTTATAACGAACATGTTGAAATTGGTAAACAATCTCCTCTTAAGCAGGAGTGGAAGTAATTCCTTAAGAGTTCGAGTCTCTTTGTTCGTATAGATTCAAAGATAGTGTAAAAATAAAAAAAAAATAAAAGAAGGTAAGCGATATAGTGTAAAGGTTAGCACAACAGCCTCATGACCTGTTAGATTAGGTTCGATTCCAATATTCGCTAAGAAAAAAATTATTTTAAGGGTCTTTTAGTATAAAGGTAGTACAGCTTTCCTTCAAGAAGCTAGTATCAGTTCGATTCTGATAAAGATCGGTGTATTTTTAATTTAAAAAATCTATTTACAAAGAGCTAATAAGAAGAGAAGATAGTTAAGTAATTAAGGGAAATATTTAATATTTTCTTTAATATATCTTTAATTTATTTTATGAATTCTTGGCTATCTTCTACCAATGCTAAAGAAATTGGTACTCTTTACTTAATTTTTGCAGTATTTGCCGGTATGATCGGTACAGCATTTTCTGTATTAATTAGATTAGAACTATCAGCACCAGGAGTGCAAGTTTTACAAGGAGACCATCAATTATTTAATGTGATCATTACTGCACATGCCTTTATAATGATCTTCTTTATGGTCAAATTTATTTTTCATTATAATAAAGAATTAATATCGGTTCTCTATCCTCTAAACTTAATCAATATTAATTATTTAGGGGGAGAGATAGATAGTAATGAATTTAACTTAACGACTTACCTACCTATTAATGAAAGTGGAAATAATACTATAAAAAATAACTTTTCATTCGAACAGGATAATAAAGAGGGAGATAAAATACAAAAATTTGAAATCTTAGATCCTTATCAGAATCGCTCTAAAATAGCGAAAGTAGCAAAAGGGTGTAAAGGTGTATATATTTTTGAAGTGGAAAAAAAAGAAATCAAATATGTAGGTAGTTCAATTAATTTATATAGTAGAGTATGTTCTTATTTTATGCCCTCTATTTTATCTAAAGCTGATAGAAAAGTAATAAGATATTTTAATAAATATGGCTTTAGTAATGTAAAATTAACTCTATTTATATTAGATAAAAATTCTACTTGGGAGCAAGTTATTAAATTAGAACAATTTTATATTGATTTTTTATCACCTAGTCTTAATGTTGATTTAGTAGCTGGAGGTTATAATGGTTATCATCAACCTATGTCTGAAGAAGCACGAAATAAACTTCGAACAAAACGTGGAACAATCATATATATTTATGATACCACTACTAAATCACTTATATTTATCTCAGACTCTAAAGAGTGGTTATATAAAAATATAAGTATCCATCACGTATCTTTACATAATTGTTTAGTAGATGGAAATTTATTTTTGAATAGGTTTTATTTTTCTCTTGATATTATATCAGAATTTCCTTACGAATCTTTATTCAGTAGTAATTTATTAATAAAATTAATAGAAGTAGTAAGATCTGAATATACACCAAATCAACCTAAAAGTAAAAAAATTTATGCTGAAAATATCCTTAGTCCTGAATTAAGTAGAACTTTTTTAAGTATAGGTGAATTATCTAGACACTTAAAAGGAGATAGATGTACAATTAGAAATTACATATTAGGAAGAAGTAAAGGATTATATCGTAAACAGTGGAAATTTACTATTTTAGAAGATTGTTTTCATAATTAGATCTTTAATAACGTTAAAAAATTATAATGAAAGGCATGGCCGGGTTTTATAGTAATATAAATCTTTCTTCTCACTATATGCTGGAATACCCTTAGAGTTATATTAACTAAGTCTACTTAAAGGTAGAAAAAAGTGACATAATATAAATTGGGCAATCAGCAGGAAACCAAAGTAATAATGGAATATCTCAATTTCCCGCTTGTACGCTTAGAAGGAAAGTTATAAACTAAATTCTATAATTATTATTAGTAGGATCCTCAGAGACTACACGTGAGATATCCCTTTAGAAAAGGGGATAAAGATATAGTCCATACCTATTAGAAATTTTAGGAGAAATAGTATGCCTGCACTTGTTGGAGGTTTTGGTAACTACTTATTACCAGTTCAAGTGGGAGCTCCAGATTACTTAAAATTTTTAATGAAAAAAATGATTCTTTTTTATTCTATTGATTCTAATTTAAATAAATTAAATTTATCTTCTAAATTATCTCCAATTAAATTAAATTCTAGACCTACTTTATTAGGACATTATTTAGCTGGCTTGTTAGAAGGTGATGGTCATATTATTATACCTCAGTTAGTAGAAGGTAAGACAAGTTACCCTTACATAGCTATAACTTTTGTTAACAAAGATTTACCATTAATAAATAAGTTAGTAGAAATGTTTGGAGGTAGATTACGCTTTAAAAATAAAGAAAATGCTATAGTATGGATAGTGAATAAACATAATGAATTAGTTAATTTAGTATCAGTAATTAACGGTTGTCTAAGAACACCAAAAATCATTAAATTTAATGCTTTAATAGTGTTTGTAAACAACAAATATAATTATAATATTAAGATTCATTCTGTAGATACTAGTTCTTTAAATAGTAATGGTTGGCTATCTGGTTTTATTGATGCAGATGGAGGTTTTAAAGTACGTTATACTGAAAAACGTATAGATGTAACAACTAATAAAGTATTAACAAAAAGTAGAATAGAAATCCGTTTTGCGTTAGAACAACGAAAAAGTATAGGTCTTCAAGATAATGAATCATATAAACCTATAATGTTAGAAATACATTCCTTTTTTGGGTTTAATACTGATTTGAGAGAATCAAGACATAATGATAAAACTTATTGGATAGTAGAAGTTTCTAGTTTAAATAGATTAAACCTTCTTATAAAATATTTAAATAATTATCCTTTATTAACAGCTAAACGAAACGATTTTGAAGATTGGTGTAAAATATACCAATTAATTGCAGATAATAAACATTTAAATGAAGAAGGTAAATTATTAATTAAAAATATTAAATCTAATATGAATAAAAAACGGGAAACCTTTAATTGGGATCATTTAAAATATTTAAATAAAGTATAGTAGTCCTTATTATAGTAACCCTATAGTAAGCATTGGGTAAATTGCAATAAAGTCTTTAAATAGTTTAAATAAGAAAAATTGCAGCGTAGTTTAATTCAGCATATTATTCTCTAAAATTTAAGTATCTTAGATAAAGAATTAAAAACGTTCAACGACTAGAAAGTGAGTTATGCTAACAATAATCTTTCCACGAAAACCCGACAATGGTATACAAATATACTCATTGATGACATAGTCTGAACCACTTTGTGAAAAGTGGAAATAAAGGATAAAGAGCCTTTATGTTAACAAAATTGATGGCAAACACAAAAAATTTTACCCGAAGAATAATGGTTGATGTAAAATCCTTAAGTTTACTTCGAAATTATTCATCTCCTTCTAATTCACCTCAACTAAGTCCTATAATTAATGAAAAAGAACAATATTTACAAAATTATTTAGCTGGATTAATAGAAGGAGACGGTTATATCTCTATTACAAAGGAAGATAGAGTTATACTAGGTATAACTTTTAATCTTAAAGATAAACCTTTAGCTGAAAAACTATTAAGTTATTTAGGAAAAGGATCTATCGCCAAAAGAAAAACTAATTGTATAGAATTAAGGTTTTCGCACAAACAAACTTTATGTAAAATAATTGAACTTATAAACGGAAAGTTTAGAACACCTAAAATAGATCAATTATATAAATTAATTGATTGGATGAATAAAAAACATTCTATGGACATAACTAAATTACCTCTTAATGATAGTCCTATCTTAAACGATAGCTGGTTATCAGGTTTTATAGATGCGGATGGTTGTTTTTATATTAGAAATTCTTTAAAACAAATAATTTGTAAGTTTAATTTAGAACAAAGGATGATTTACCCTAAAACTAATGAAAATTATAATTTAATATTAAACAAAATTTGTTTAGCTTTAAATGTCAAATTACATATTAGAGAAAGAATAAGTAAGAAAAATTCTTATTATATTATAAGACTTGAAAACCAAAATGCTATAAAATTATTAATTGGTTATTTAGATATTTATCCTTTATTAAGTAGCAAACATTTAGATTTTTTAAGTTGGAAAATTGTTTTTAATGAAATAATTAATAAAAATCATAAGACAGTTGAAGGTAGAAAATTAGTTTCCTTACAGAAAAGCCAAATGAATAATAGTAGAACATATTTCAATTGGGACCATTTAAATAAATTTTAATGCCGTTTGTCTTAGTAATAAGACTTATTATTACTTAGCTATATGCATGGAATTCCTCAAAGCATTTGTTTTAACAAAGAGAACAGGTATTTAATACACTTAAATTAATCATAAGATGATTAGCAGTTGTTTTAACGACTTTTTATTAGTAAAAATTTAAATACACAAGGGGAGGTTATGCAGGAAACCAAAGGAAAAAAAAAAATTTTTTTTTTTTCTTAGTAGGATCCTCAGAGACTTTATTATAAATTTTTCTAGTACAAAATATTATATTAGGAATGTATAGTTTTATACATTAATACGCTAGGCTCCAATTTGCTAACTATACTAGATAGTCAGATAAAAACAAATTGGATGAAGACATAGTCCAAATAGGTAAGAAATTACTTATACCAAAAGATTTCCGAGATTAAATAATATCTCTTTCTGGTTATTACCACCTTCATTAATTTTATTATTATTAAGTTCTTTAGTAGAAAATGGAGCGGGAACAGGATGGACAGTTGAAAGTAAGCTGTCTTATTACAGTAATGTAATTTTAAATAAACTCTACTCGATGCGGGAAAATCTTAATAAAAGACGTTTACTAAGTACAAATGGTAAAAATTCTCAATATTCTGATGAATTTTGCCAGTGGTTGGTTGGTTTTACTGATGGGGATGGTAGCTTTAGTATAGTTAAATCTGGAGGATCTTATCGTTTACATTTTGGATTTTCGCAATCCTTCTATAATATTAGAATTCTTTACTATATAAAATCTGTTTTAGGTTATGGTAGTGTAACCAAATATGAGGGAGATAAATCAGCTCAACTCAGAATCACTGATAGAAAAACATTATGTAATGTAATATTCCCTATATTGGATAAATACCCTTTACTAACAAGTAAATATTTTAACTATCTTAAATTTAAAGAAGTTTATTATATACTAGAGAGAAAAGATTTAACAACTAAAGAGAAAAATGTCCTAATAGAAAACATTAAAAATAAACCACTACCCAATGATTATGTGTCACCAGGTATAAGCTCTTTATCTATTAATAGTACGTATGAAAGAATTAATTCTACTATTTCTATTTTTTGGTTAGTTGGATTCATAGAAGCTGAGGGTAACTTTGGAATCTTTCCAGATAGAGGAAGATTCAACATTGAATTTACTTTAGTTCAAAAATTAGATAAGTTCTTATTAGAATTAATTAAAAAATTATTACATATTAGTAGCAAAGTTAGACTTAATACAAGAAGTGGTTCTAGTTCATATATTCATGTACTTAATACTAAAAACTCACGTTCTATAAGTAACATTATTAACATTTTCCAAGGTAAATTCAAAGGTATGAAATCCCTAGAATTTAGACTATGGTCTAAGGCTAATTATTACAAAAATACCGATAGGGCAAAAGTGGAAAAAATACATGGAATAATTTGTAAATTAAGAAAAAAAGCGGACACACCCTAATCTAATATAATAAATCTATCTTAATTTAAACAAAAATTTAATGGAAATACTTATGTGGGTTAAGTATTTAGTAAACTCTGGTAAAGGTTTTACCTACTTACAGAGGTAATCTTATCTAATATTTTAATAATATATATAAAAAGACAAGAAAAGATGAAAAATACTTATAATAATAGTAAATTCTGTAAGTAAAAATGGTACAACTTGCTTGTAAATGCTCATTGTTCATTACTATAATAATAATAGATCAGGTGATAAATCTAATTATTTTATTATTGTTATTAGTTAATGCTACACTAGAAAAAATGTTACAAACACGGAGACTATCCGCCTGGTTAATAATTTTTATTAACCATCAGAGACTTAACGTAGAGCATCTTATTGTTAAACTTTGTAAATCTACAGAAAAAAATTTGATTTTTAGCACTACTGCCGAACAAACTCAGTACAGTTCGTATGCAAAAAATAACAAATCTTCTTTTTTGGTAAATAAAAAAACTCTGTTAGAAAATAAAGAATTATTTTCACAATGGTTAGTAGGATTTACGGATGGAGATGGAACGTTCAGTATTCAAAGACAAAATAAAACATGGTCTTTAATATTTAAATTAAGCCAAAGCACTTATAACTTAAGATTATTACACTATGTTAAAAATCAGTTAGGTGTTGGATCTATTTAGAAAAAAAAAATGGTGACATGGCACATTTCAGAATTCGAGATCGAAAAGTCTTAGAATCCGTTATATGAAATATTTTTGATAAATATCCTCTTCTTACTTCTAAACAGTTTAATTATCTCAAACTTAAAGAAGCTTTTCTAATACTATCTTTACCTACCTTAAGCAATTCTGAAAAAGATACTCTAGTTGAAAGTCAATAGAGAATTACCAGTCGATTATATTTCTCCTATTTGGTCTATTATACACAATAAAGTTTCTGATTGTGCTTCAGCTTCACTTGTGATGAGTAAAGCTTGGTTAGTAGGCTTTACAGAAGCTGAGGGAAGTTTCTATTTAGTAAAAAAAGATCCTACAAGATTAGTTCATGCTTTTGAAGTCACACAAAAACTGGATGTGATTGTTTTAAATTCTATCCAACGATTGTTAGGTATTAGCACTCAAATTCAGTTTAAAAAAGCCGGATATTTTTCTCTTGCAACTACTAACTCTAGAGCAATTGAAAATTTAATAGAATTTTTCCACAATGAAAGGTTTTAAATCTGTAGAATATCGAATTTGGGCTAGATCTTATAATAAGCACAAAGGAGAATTTTTTAAATTAGATTTGATTCGAAATCAAATGAGAACACTTAGATTAAAAAGAAATACTTTACAACAGTTTCAAATAAAAAAATAAGATGATGGTATAGTCCGATCTTTAGTGTAAATTAAAGCGTGTAATGATAGTACTCAAGAGATTATAATTATAAATTCCTTGACTATGAGATTACCAACAAAAATGTTATCCTCCTTTAGCCGGTATTCAATCTCACAGTGGTGCTTCTGTAGATCTAGCTATCTTCAGTTTACACTTAGCGGGAGTATCTTCTTTATTAGGAGCTATTAATTCAACAAACATTAACCTTTCCGATTACGATGTATTTATGTCGTTTACATATTTGTTTATAAAAAATAACAGGCCAATAAGTTTTAATTTTACCAATATTTCTAATTTTTCTAGTAATAATAACTCCAATACTAAAATTGATACAAAAATTGGTAAATTATTTTAGGAAGAAAAGGACCTATCGAATATCAAAATAAATTAGCAAATGAACAAATTCAAAGTAAGAAACCTGTAAGCTTTAAAGTAATTAATGAAATTTTAGCTTATTGTAATATTTCAATTACTGAAGATATATTAAATAGTTTAATTAAAGCACCAAGTATTATTATAAAAAACTTAGATACAAATGAAACCAAAAAAATTCTTAAAGATAATATTGGTTTACCTTCTAGTAAAATACAGATACCTGGCGTATACATTTTTAAACATAAAACTACAGGACTTAAATATGTGGGTTCCTCTTCACAGCCAACGTTTATCTGGCTATTTAAATTACACATATAAACCAATAGGTAAATTTATTCCACTACTATTTAAGGATAGATTATCTAATTTTACTTTAGAAGTTATACCTTTAGTAAATAATTATAATTTTAGATCTGAAATAGTATTAGAACAATATTATTTATTAGATCCTAGTTTTACTTTAAATACTGTTAAAGTTGTTACATCAGCCTAGTGGTTCTAATGCTAAACCTCTATTTATGTATAATAGAGATAAAACCATATTGTATTATTCTTCTACACAACAAATAGATTTTATTAAAAATCTTAATATTAGTCATTTTACTTTTTCTAAGCATTTAAAAAATGGTTCTTATTATTTAGGTAAATATCTTTTTACTAGAGAAGCTGAATTACATGCTAAAGTTAAAGATTTCTCTATAATAAAATTACAATTACAATTAGAAAATGATAGAAAATTATTTAATAAAAATAAACCTTTAAATAGTTTAAGTAGATCTGTATTAATGAGTTTAGATAATTCCATTTCTTCTTTCAAAGAAGATAGCAGTATGCTGTTTTTTAGTATTGGAAAATGTGTAGAACATTTAAGAAGTAAAGGCCTTCACGCTACTCAAACAACATTGGTGAAATACATAGGTACAGGTAAAAGTTATCATGGTTATATTTTTAAATATGTATAATCTTATCAGTTAATTTGGGATTAATATAAAATTTCTAACAGTATGCTGGAAAACCCTTAGAGCTTTTGATACTTTTTAAATAAAAAAGAGTAAAAATTCAAAAAATTGGGCAATCAGCAGGAAACGAAATCTTTAATTCAATTAAATATAAAGAAAGTAGGAACCTCAGAGACTAAACGTAAGACACCGTTTCTCTAAAAATTGGAAACGCTGAAGAGATAGTCCACTTTAATTAAGAAATTAATTAAATAAAGGTCATTACTACTGTACTTAATATGAGAACTAATGGTATGAGCTTACATAAATTACCATTATTTGTATGGGCAGTTTTTGTTACTGCTATTCTATTATTATTATCTTTACCAGTATTAGCCGGTAAACTAATTCTGCCGGCTCTAAATTTGGCCGTATTCTGGGAAGCGTTATACGAAAGTATATCGCAATCAGCAGGTAATCTATTAAGTTTGAACTTTTTAGAGAACCTCAGAGGCTATACGCCAAAATATTTTTGCTGTAGTTTGGAACTTTTTACCTTTCCTTTATGCACAATTGCTAGATGCATTCATACTGATAAGAATAGTAAAAATTTAAATAAATCCCTTTTTAGTTCTTATTTCACCGGGCTTATTGAAGGTGATGCTTCAATAATAACACCAAAAACTTTAAGAAGCCCTAAAGGTAAGTTAAATTACCCCGCTATACAAATAGTTTTTCATTTAAAAGATTTACCTTTAGCTCTACTTGTTCAAAAAGAGTTAGGTCTAGGTTCATTATCTAGAAAGAAAGGGCTTGATGCTTATATCTTAACTATAAATAGCTATGAAGGTATATTATTAGTTATTTCATTAATAAATGGAAATATGAGAACACCTAAAATACATAGTCTTAATGCATTAATCGATTTTTTAAATCAGACTAAAGGTACCAGTATTGAAAAACGTCCGGTAAATAAAGAGTCTTTAGATTCCAATCCATGACTGTCAGGCTTTATAGAAGCAGACGCTTCTTTTCAAGTAAGAACTACTCTTTCAGGTAAATATCCTAAATTAGAATGTAAATTAGAAATATCTCAAAGACGAGAAGATCACAAAGGATATGATAATTTGGATTTCTTAAGTTATATTGCTGAGTTTTTAGAAACAGAAGTAAAAAAAATAAGATCGGATAAACCGAAACCTGAGTATAGAGTTAGAACTACTAACCTTAAAGGTAATATTAAAGCTAAAAATTATCTTTTACAATTTCCTCTATTTGGGACTAAACATTTAGATTCATTAGATTGAATGGAAGTAGTAGATATGTTTGATAGAAAGGAGCATAATACAAATGAAGGAAAGGAAAAAATAGTAAAGATCAAATCAGGTATGAACAATTTCAGAACAAATTTTACTTGGGATCATTTACAAAACTTCTACAACTTAAAAATATAAAATATGGTCCGATCAAGCACGAGAGTGTTTGCGTACCTACACTAAGTTTTAATAACTTTTTAAGCTTAAAGAACAATACTTTAAGCTATGGGATTTCATCCAGTAGGTCAACAATTTTAATGGGAATTACAATGCTTCTTACAGATAGAAACTTTAATACTAGTTTCTATGACCCAGCCGGAGGTGGTGATCCAATCTTATATCAACATCTTTTCTATTATAAAGCCTTAATCCCCGGTATTATTTGTGCTAAAAGGGATAACTCCTCTTCTTGCGAGTTTTACAACTCCTCCGTTTCAAAGGAAGAGTCAAAACAAAAAGACGAATGGACAGTAAGTAATACAAATTTTAACTTTTTAAACTTTTTTAGTGAATACAAATCTCATATTAGTGCTGAGTTACCCTGCAAAGATTTTCTTACTTGGCTTATAGGTTTTAGTGAAGGGGATGGATCTTTTATTGTCAGTAGAAGAGGAGACCTTAGCTTTTTTATAAGTCAAGATACTAGAGATATTCAAGTATTAAATATGATTCAAAATAATTTAAAGTTTGGTAAAGTCATTAAACAAGGTAAGACTGTATCTCGGTACGTTGTACAAGATAAAATAGGTCTTTATTTAATAGCTTTGTTATTTAATGGTAATTTAATTACCTTACATAAAATAAACAGATATCAAAATTTTTTAGAAAATGTCAATGTTTATAATAATAACGGTAGAATAAAACTTCCTAATATTAAATTATCAGCTTTTTCAGTTAAACCTACATTTCAAGATGGTTGGTTAGCAGGATTCTGTGATGCTGAAGGATGTTTTAGCTCAACAATATATAATAATAGCAACCGATTTAGTATAATATACGATATACAAAAAAAAAATATTGAAGGTCAATCTATACTATATTATATACAAGATCTGTTTAAAGTAGGTAAAGTATATAAACATTCACAAACTAATGTTTTATATTATAGGGTAAATGGTTTAAATGATACTGAACTACTTTTTGATTATTTTGATAGTAGTCACGGAACCCTTAAAAGTAAAAAACTAAAAAGCTATTTACTATGGAAAATTTTACACGCTAAATTACTAAATAAAGATCATTTAGATAGCACTAAGAGATACTCATTAAAAGTTTTAGCTAGTAAAATAAATAATACCTGGGATTAATTTTTGGAAAAAAGGGAAAAGTAGATATGTAAATATTGAGAATTTAATAAAGCAGATGTGCTTATACTTTTTAACTTCATTTTGTAAGGTAATAAGTATCGGTTAATTCGGGTTTTCCCTATAAGACTTTATTAAATGAATCTTTTCTCTAATCCTAATGATATGGAATAGGTAACTGTTAGGAGAAACTATTTCTAAGTCATTAACTTTTCTTGACAGAGAAAAGGTAAGAGCAACAAGCTTTTGAATGCTCTTTGGGTTATGTCAGTGAAAACGGTTAAAACTTCCCCAAGCAAGACCGTCGGTTGCCTACACAATCGCTACAGACTGGGTCACTGATGGGTACCTGAAATGGTGCTTAATGTACAGTCGATTTCTTCCTCTCGGAGCACAAGGTCATCAATGAAACCAAAGTTAAACTCCAGCAAGACCAGTGGAGGGGACACTAAGGTAGAGGTGATACATGATTCTTAAATAGGGTGAAATAATTTAAGAATTGAAGAAATGGGTTCTTTGGTCACCCTGAGGTCAAATTTATAGGCCTCGTAACGTTACTATTTGCTGGGACGACTTCGCTAACTAGTTTTAAATACTCCATCTTTATTGATACAGTGAAAAAGTTAAAACAATGAAGTTTATCAGCAGGTAACCCTTTAATTTTTAGTTTACTTTATATAAATTATATAGTAAAACAAGTAAAGGTGGAACCTCAGAGACTTTACGCAACGAAATTATATCTAACGCTTTATTGCCCGAACAATGAGGCAATTACAGAAAACGTAAAAGCTATTACTATTCATAATTCTAAACATTTAAAACCTCTAAGTGATATTCAATTTGGACATTATTTAGCTGGTTTAATTGATGGTGATGGTCATTTTAGTTCTCAACAACAACTTGTTATTGTATTTAGTTCTTCTGATATATCTCTAGCCTATTATCTTAAAGAAAGAATAGGATATGGACAAATTAGAAAAGTTAAAAATAAAAATGCTTATTTATTTATTATTTCTAAAAAAGATGGAGTCATTAAAGTAATTAATTTAATTAATTGTAAATTAAGAACTCTTAATAAATATAATCAAGTTATGAATAATATTTTAAATCATCAAAATTATAGTAATCTTAAAGAAAATATAGAATTTAATTTGAATTGTGATATAAATTTTTATAATCATTGGTTAGCTGGTTTTTCTGATGCTGATGCTAGTTTTCAAATTAAAATAGTTAATAAACCTAATAGAAATAAACCAGAAATTAGATTAAATTATCAAATAGATCAAAAAAATAAAGATATTTTATTATTAATTAAAGAATTTTTCGGAGGTAATATAGGTTATAGAAAGAGTCAAGATACTTATTATTATGGTTCCACTAGTTTTGGTGGAGCTAATAAAGTAATAAAATATTTTGATGTTTATCATTTACAATCTAATAAATATATTAACTATTTGAAATGAAGAAAAGCTTATGTATTAATACAAAATAAAGACCATTTAAATGAAATAGGTATTAATAAAATAATCAAATTAAAAAATTCTATGAATAGCTTAAATAAAGATATAATTTAAGATAAAGTCCTAACAAAGACGTAAGTTTTTGAGTATTAATTAATAATAGATTATTTTTATAACTATTATATTAATCAAAGTATTTGTTATATTTTAATTATACCTGGATTTGGTATAGTTAGTCACATTGTATCAACATTCTCAGGTAAACCAATATTTGGTTATTTAGGAATGGTTTATGCTATGTTCTCTATCGGAATTTTAGGATTCTTAGTATGGAGTTTCTTTTTTCCCTCATTGCAAAGGGAAGAATTGGTGGCTCTCTCTTACCGTGAGGTAGGAGTAATAAATCTCGCTGTATGCTGGAACAGTTTAACGCTACTTGGTACCTTTAGTTGTAAAAATCTAAGTAGCTATACTCAATCAGCCGGAAATCGTCACTTTTTTATGATGAATACGAGTTCCTCAGAGACTATATGCGAGATATCTTGTCAAAACTTTAATACCTTTAATAAAATTTATAGGGAACTAGGGTTTACTACTTATATTTCAGATCATTGGTTATCTTGGTTTGTAGGGTTTACAGAAGGGGATGGTGCTATTCTTAATTATAATGGACGTCCACGTTTTGTGCTTACACAAAAAGAAGAATCTATTCTTAATCATATTAAAAATACTCTAGATTTTGGTACAGTACGTAAAAACGATACTGGAGGAACTGTATATTATCGATATATTGTAGAAGACTTTAAAGGAATACTTCTTCTAGCCCTTATTTTTAATGGAAATCTATGTTTGAAAAATCGAGTAACACAACTAGGTAAATGGATTACAGAAATTAATCTAAAACTATCAACACCCACTTCAAATATTTATGGATTATGTTCTACTGTCTCTCTAATCACTACTCTATTTAAACCTAGTATCACAAATGCTTGGTTATCTGGATTCACTGATGCAGAAGGTTGTTTTAACGTATCGATTATTAAACGTGATAATACAGTTAGCGGTTACCGTGTTATTCTTCGATTTATAATAGATCAAAAAAACTCTCTTTATCTTCTTACACTTATTCGTGATCAATTTGGTTATGGTAAAGTTATTGTTCGAAGTAAAGATATGTATCGGTTTTATTGTAATTCCTATATAGGACTATCTTCTGTTAATTCTTATTTTAGCACATTTACACTCAAAAGTAAGAAAGCAGTATCGTATGCATACTGGCTTAAAGTGTATAAAATGATTATAAATAAAGAACATCTTACTACACAAGGCCTAGAAAGAATACGTGCCTTAAAAAAAACAATTAACATTAATAATTCTCTAACTCATAAAATAGGTTCTGCTAAACCCTAAAACCTGAACCTATACCTAATATCTTTGGAAGCTTAAGGTAGACAAGATAAAGATATAGTCCAATCCTATTCGTGAGAATAGTTCTAATAAAATGTCTTAGGACATTATAAAACTATTAGAAATTTTGCACCACATGTTTGCTGTAGGTTTAGATGAATTTTGTAATTTAATTCTTTACTCACAACTTATAACTTGTAAAGTAGTAAATAATAAAGCCTTTATTTCAAATGAGACTAAGGAAATTATATTTGGTTCTCTATTAGGAGATGCAAAATTAGAATTACCTCCTAGAGGGTTAAATGCGAGATTTGGCTTTACACAAGGTTTAGATAAAAAAGATTATTTTTTAAGTTTGTTAAATTCTTTATCAGTTATATGCTCTGGAAAGTACAGAGAAAGCTCTTATTTAGATCAGAGAACTGGTAAAACTTATAGAAATTTAAACTTTTGGAGTAAATCTTTACCTGTGTTAAATGAGTTTTATTCAAATTTTTATGTCGGTAAAGTAAAAATAGTGCCTATAGACTTATCCTTATTAACTCCTCTCGCTCTAGCGCATTGAATTATGCAAGACGGTTCGAGAGGAAGTTCTAAAGGTTTATATCTTTGTACTGATAGTTTTACCTTTGCTGATGTTCAAAGGCTTAGTCAATATTTAAGTAATAGATTTGATATAAAATGCTCTATCCATAAATCTGGAGGTAATTATAGAATTTATATTTTAGCTAAGTCCGTAGAGACTATTAAAATACATATTTTGCCTTTTATGCATAAAACTATGACCTATAAGTTGGGAGTATAGCTAAATTCCCTACGTCGTCCATAATTGAAAATTTATGGAGTATTATTAGCCTATATGCAGGAAACTATTTAAAAATTAGTGTACTAGCTTCTAAAAATAATAGAACTACGTGAAAATCACTAAATCTTATAGAACTTGCAGGAAACCTTTTAGTATTAATTACAAGGATTCCTCAGAGACTACACGGCTAAACCCTAATCATTTACTCAGTAAATTGAAGGGATAAGACATAGCCCAAGTTAAGATTTAATTAATTTAAATATATGGTTTTGGTTTATAATTAAGCCTTAAACATAGTTTATATTAAATAACAAATTTTAATAGGTAGATACGAGAGCGTACTTCACTGCAGCTACTATGGTAATTGCTGTTCCAACTGGAATTAAAATCTTTAGTTGGTTAGCGACTCTTTATGGTGGAAGTTTAAGATTTACTACACCATTATTATTCACTTTAGGATTCTTAGCTTTATTCACTATCGGTGGATTTTCTACACTGTTAGTTCACCCTTTAAAGGCTACCATATGCTGGAAACCTCTAATAACTAAGATACTACTTCTCTCCGCTTTGCAAGCAGGCTAGAGTAAATCGTAATACGACGCTGATAACAATGTAGTAACAAAGCTTAGTTTTGAGCAATCAGCAGGAAACCTTTTTTATTTAGTACCATAAATTTAATAAGGTTCCTCAGAGACTATATGTAGCCATCATTTTATGTACATAATTAACAAGTATTAAAATCAGATAAAATGATAAGATATAGGACAAAAAATAATAAATATTATTTATTATTTTAGTATTTTGGGTGTGTGAATACATCTTTAAAAACACGTGGGATTATTTTAATCTAGACTATTCTTTATTGGAATATTCAACTTGTTTTTTAAGTAATGTAGTAGAACAGATAAAACCTATTAAAGTGTATAAAAACTTTAAGGAGGCTAAACAACAGATAAAAAAAGATCAAAAAGGTAAAACAGGTGTTTATTGTTTAGTCAATTTAATTAATGGTCATATTTATATTGGTAGTTCTGTTAACCTTGCTCTTAGAATGTCAAATTATCTAAACACTACTTATTTAAAAAACAGAAAAAATAATAATATGCCTATTATACAAGCACTGTTAAAATACGGGCAAGCAAATTTTGCTGTTTTAATTGTAGAATATGTAGATATAGAAAAATTATCTGTAGGAGAAACTTTCTATATTACACACTTTTTACCTTATTATAACGTATTAAAACAAGGTTATTCTTCATTAGGCTATGAACACACAGAACAAACTAAACAAATGTTATCTGAATTAGCTAAAAATAGAGTACACTCAGATAAAACTAAAGCTTTAATTTCTAGGGTTTTAGTGGGTGAAAATAACCCTTTTTACAATAAAAGTCATTCAATGGATGCTAAATTAAGAATGATAGAAGCTAATTCAGCGTATCCTGTTTATGTTTATAATTCATTTAAAAAATTATTAGTTAATTTTCCATCAGTTAAAACTTTACAAAAACTAATTAAATCTAATCATTCTACTATAGCAAGTTTTATTAAAAACAAAACTTTATTTAGAGGTGAATGGTATTTTAGTAATGTACCGTTTAATATTACTGATACTCCTCTAATTTCTAATTGGTCTTCAAAGGAGGCTAAAGATTTAATGACAGAAATTATTGATAAATCCCACATTAAGAAAGCTATCTTTGTTTATAATTCTAATAAAGAATTTATAGGTAAATTTGAAGGTGTAACACATGCTCAAAAAGAATTAAATATTAATCATGATATAATCAAAAAATATGCGTTATTAAATAAACCATATAAAGATTATATTTTTAGTTATGAGAGATTTGAATAGTAATGTTGACTTTTACTGCGACCTACCTTTAAATAGAGTAGTAAGATGTTTTTAACACACTGTTCAATGCTTCTCTTATACCTTCCATTTTTTATTTTGAATATATGGAAGGTTTAATATTATAAATTCTAACTTTGTAACTGGAGTAGTTTTAGCTAATGCTTCAATGGATATTGCATTACACGATAAAACATTAGCAGTTTGTTCAATAGGTTTATTAAATATTCAAGATCATTTACAACCATTTTGAGTAGGTCTTATGGATGGAGATGGTAGTCTTCAAGTCAATCATTGGCGTAAGAAAAATTTACAATATCGAATTTGTATCAAATTATCAAATTTAGAGTCTAATGTTAAAATGTTATTGTTAATAAAACATAAATTTAAAGGACATGTAAGATTTACTAACAATGATAGATTTGTTCTTTGGGTATTAGATAGTAAAAAAGATATTTTAAATGCTATTAAAACTTTTGATCAGTATCCTCCTTTAACAAGTCGGCTTATCTGCTCTTTAATTTTTTTAAAAACTTGTTTATCTCATAATGAAGTAGAAACTTATTTAAATTCTAGGGGTTTAAAATATTCTAATCAATTAAGCATAGTTCAGGAAAATTTAAATAAATCAATACCTCTATACTTTAATAGTTGGCTATCAGGTTTTATTGAAGCAGAAGGTTGTTTTTCTATTCGACAAACTAAAAATTCTTCTTTTTCTATTCGACAAAATAAAGATATATACATACTAAATTTTATAAAAAAACATTTTGATATTTCTAATATGATTAGAAAACCATATAAAGATAAAGATTTTTATTCTTTAGAGGTTTACCGAAAAGATGTATTAAATAAAATTATACAACATTGTGAATTTTATCCATTATTAGGTGCTAAAAATGATAGCCTATTAAAATTCAAACAAACTGTTTAATAATGTGTTGTGTTGTCATCTCACTATGATACTAAAATATCGGTTATTTTAATTAAATAGCTAACGGTGAAACCTTTATTATGTTTTTATGCAGAAACACCTACTACTGTAATAAAGGCAATACCGTGGAAACAATATATCTAGACATATATTGGATCTGTAGAGACTATACGTGAGATTTGAAAACTTATTAAGTTAAGTGATTAAAAAAGATATAGTCCGATCCCTTAGGTGACTAAGGTTCGAATGTTTAATTTCGATAGACATACTATGTAGTAGCTCACTTCCATTATGTATTATCAATGGGAGCTGTGTTTGCTCTATTTGCCGGATTTTATTTCTGGACACCTAAAATCATAGGTTTAACATATAATGAATTATTAGGTAAAATACATTTCTGGACATTATTTGCTGGGGTTATGCAAATATCCAGAAGTGGATCTATTTCTCCAACTGATGTAGTAGATAGAGAAAAACAAGATATTGATTTAAATGATATTGATAATAATTCTTTAGATTTAATTTGTAATCAGTCACCTACTTCTAATACACCTGAACCTGAAAACAATAAACAAAAACAAATACTAAATAAGTTGAAAAATATTTCTGCAGAAGTTATCTTTATAGGAATTAAAGACAATAAAACAGATATATTACTTAACATTAAAAATAAGGCTGGTATTTATATGTTTTTTAATTTAGTTAATGGAGACATGTATATAGGAAGTAGTGTTAAATTAAATAGAAGATTTAGAGTTCACTTAAGTAACATAGGTTCTGTAAATTTACCTTTATACAATGCATTAAACAAATATGGTCTTAATAACTTTGTATTTTTAATTTTACAGTGAAGCAGTAGAAGAAATATGCTTAGGTGTCCCCCGAACAGAGTTATCTTGATACATTTAAACCTAAATATAACATATTAAAATTACAAAGTTCTTCACAAGGATTTAAACATTCTCCTGAAACTATTGCACACTTAAAAAAGATTCATGCTGGAAAATTACACCCTAGATTTGGTTCTAAAGTTAGTGTAAAGCAGAAACTTTTAACTAGCTTACAATTAAAAAAATATTATGAAGAACATGACCATCATAGTAAAGGTAAAAAAGGTAAATTGTCTGCTCAGTATGGAAAAGGTGGAACTAAAATTATTATGAGAAGTGAATTTGATGAAACTATTTCATTTCCTTCTATTAACAGTGCTAGATTACATTTTAGAGTAAGATTTAGTACTATATCAAAAAATATTAATAAAACTATTACCATTAAAGGAGTAAAATGGTCTATTACTTCTTCTAATATATAAAAAGACCTATAATTTTAATAAAAAAAAAATCCCCTTTTCTTCGGTATAGGCTTGAGGGATAATTTAGAATGTTAATTAGCCCCCATATTTTATTTGAAAACATCCTTTTGTGTGCTGGAAACTCCTAAAGCTAAATCTACCTTAAATTATAAATACATTTCGGTAAAAATGATTTAGATAATACAATGGACTATCAGCAGGAAACCAAACTATAAATTATAAATTATAGGTATAGGATCCTCAGAGACTACTCGAAGGAAAATTAAATAACACAAACCTTTCCATTTCTTTATTTTTTCTTCAACTCAGGATAAAGGGTTAACTATTTCCATTTAGAAAAGTTATTTTTTGTTATTTAATTTAAAATATAGTCCAATCCTAGTAGAGATACTTTGGTATAATTGTAACTTAACATTCTTCCCTCAACACTTCTTAGGTTTAGCTGGTATGTTCGAAATAACATCTTGTACAAATGAAAATATAATATTATCTGCTATTTCTATTTTTCCTCTTGGTCCTTTTATTAAACCAATCTTTTTAAATGAACCTGTACGAGTTTATTATCCTAAATTAAATAGAAATCTTATTGGTATTGATAATAGCAAAAGAGTTGTTATCTACCAGTGGACTAATTTAATCAATGGTGAAATATATATAGGTAGTGCTTCTACAGGTTCTACAAGATTGCTAAGTTACTTTAACCCTAATGTACTTTTAAGAAATTTACCTATATATAACAGCTTAAGAAAATATGGTCATAATAATTTTTGCTTAGCTATTTTAGAAGATTTAGGTAAATTGCAACAAATATCAAAAAAGTTTATATTAGAAAGAGAACAATTTTATTTAGATATTTTATTCACAAAATATTTAGATCGAAAATTAAATCTTTCTCCTACAGCAGGTACAACTTTAGGTTTTAAACATAATTCTATTTTTAAATTAAAAAGAAAAGGTAACTTAAATCCTATGTTTGGTAAAACTTTTTCTCCTGAGTTTATTTCAATGCAAACAAGAGATAAAAAAGGAGTAAACAATCCTATGTTTGGTATTAAAAAATCTTCTTCTACTATAGCTAAATTACAAAAATTAGTTTATGTATATGAAGCTGAAACTCTAAATTTGATTGGTATATTTTCTACAGTTGAGTGTATTAAACACTTTAAAATGGGTAAAGATACTTTAAATAAATATTTAAATAGCAAACTTCCTTTCAAAGGAAAAATTTTTTCAAGAGTACAATTAGATTAATTTTTCATGCCTCTATGGTAGTATTTAAAGATACCATTAGTAAATTGGGTGAATTGCAAGAACATCCTAGAAGGGTGAGTGCTTAAAATACACTATTCTAGGACAATTTGCAGCGAAGTTTATTTCAATACCTCCATAGGTTAAACATCTTTTTATTAAGTTAGCTTTTAAAACTTGTGGTGTAGAAATAAAAACGTTCAACGACTAGCAAGTGAGTAGTATTAACAATAATCTTGCACTCTATATTATTAACTTTAATATAGTTAGCGCCCAATCATCCCTTAATAATTAAATGGTCAATAGGGATGAATGACATAGTCTGAACCTTTTACTTATTAATAGCACAATAAATAAGTAGAAATTATATAGAACTTAACTTTATTTTATATTTAATATATTGTTCCTACATAATTTTCCGTAAGGAAAGGAGTCTTAATAGCGTCTTATAAAGATGTATATTAAGGATTAACACAATTGATGCCAAGAAGAATACCAGATTATCCAGATGCTTTCGCAGGATGGAATGCTGTATCTAGTTTTGGATCTTTAATATCTGTGGTAGCCACAGTATTATTCGGTTACATTATTTACGATATCTTTGCTAATGGTAAAGCAGTAAATAATAATCCTTGGCTAATACCTTCATACTTTACTTCTACTTCAGAATTTAATAATGAAGCACAAACAGCTAATTCATTAGAATGGGCTGTTGCTAGCCCTATTCCATTCCATGCATTTAATATGTTACCTGTACAATCTTAAATTATTTAATCTGTAGCCAGTATAGTATATAACCTTATATATTATTATACATATAATAACTATTAAATATTTATAGGTTGACAATATTAAATACATATATTATTACACTTAGGGGTTCCCCCATACTTTTTTAAACTACCCCCCCCCCTTTTTTCTCAGAATAGGAGGATTTATAATTTCAGCTGTTATTTCTAAAAAAAATTAAAGCTATGTAAGAATATGTTTTATTAAGTAAGGATACTATAATTAATTAATAAAATTATTCAATCTATTTAACTATGTTAGCTTAAAACTTTATTTTCTTTAATTTAAACTTTAAAATTAAAAATTTAAAAAAATTTATAGGAAAAACGTATGTATCTTATTATAAATATAATATGAAAATAAAGTAGCTATATTAATTATAGCTTAGTATAAAAATTTGTAAAAAAATTTTTTTTAGTTATGTTTTATTTTATTAACCTATATTAACTGAACTTAAAAAAGCATTAGAGTAATTTAATACTTCTATAAAAAAATAACCCTAATTTAGATAATATTCAAGAAGAAGCTTTAGATGCTTTTAATTCTGCGGCTGATAATCTTGAAAACGTCAATGTTTTATAAAAAAAAACTATAGATTTATGGCGTAGACATTATCCTAAACTATGCCGGGGTAATAGTATTGATCAAATTAAATCTTTTTTCAGTCAATTAAGAAACACTCTGAGCTGTTTCTCATATATTTTCTTCTGTGTTTATCTTATTATTATTTAATATATAAACTATAATATATAGTTTATATTTATTAAATTATTTAAATATCGAGGAAAAATACCCTAATTTAGGTCGATTAATAAAAATAAGAAGAACATACCAACAATATTATTTATTATTAAATATATTTTTCATTATTATAACTCTAATAGCTACTATCTTTATTAACTTTGCTATATTAACTACTTCATTTTAATTACTTAAAATACTGTACTAATTACTACCCATCAGTAATTATTATAGCTGGAATATAGTATATTATAGTATTTGCTATTATAATAGATATTTTATACAAATATTCCTCATTCGTATAAGCCGAATTTTAAGCCTTAAATTTATTATGCCTAATAATATATTTTTGGAGTCTTATAAAACCCAAATCTTTTTTTTTTTTAGCATAAAGTCTGATATAAACTTATTAAAAAAAAAACTATTTCTTATTCTTTAGAATATTCAGTCTTAATTAAATATAATTAATTTTCACGAAATGAAAATTATAAATTCATTTAATAAAAATGTATTATTATTTTTAAATTTTATTATGCTTGTATCATTGTTAATTGTGCCTTTAATCGGGTCTCTATTATTACTATTAATTCCAGAAAATAACCCTCAAAATGCAGAAAAAATGAAAGTAGTAGCTCTTTCAACATCTCTGGTAAATCTATTTATATCTATATTATTATGGATTCAATTTGATTCTAGTGTAAGCGGATATCAATTTATATTAGAATTTAATGAATTAAGTTTTTGTCATTTTAATATAGGAGTAGATGGTCTCTCACTATACTATGTGTTATTAACAACATTTATAACACCTATAGCCCTATTATCAAACTATAAAAATATCTATAAAAATTTAAAATATTTTTTAATATCTTTTTTAATATTAGAAACTTTACAAATTGCATTATTTGTAGTTCTAGATCTATTCTTATTTTACATTTTCTTCGAAAGTGTTTTACCTATACTATTTATAATTATAATTGTTTATGGTTCAGGTGTAAATAGAATTAGAAGTGCCTTATTATTCTTTTTATATACATTAGCAGGATCATTATTTATGCTATTGGCAGTACTACAAATATATAGTTATGTAGGTTCTACAGATTTTCAATTTATCTCATTAAATGAAATAAGTTTAGAAAGTCAAAAAATTTTATGGTTGTCACTCTCCTTCAGCAAGAGAGACATGACCAACAGATTAATTCATTCAAGGAATAGCACTTTAAATAGTGGGAGAGAATGTAAAAGTTTAGTACTTTATATGTCTTCCTATTCTTTGGGTTCTACCCTAAAATATAAAGGTTTTTCAAAAAAACTTAGAGAAATGTGTCAAATTCCTGTGCATTTACAATCTATTATATTAGGTGTTCTTTTGTCAGATGGTTGGTTATATAAAAATAAAAGTGGTAAAACTTTATTTTGTCTAAAACAAACTAATTTTGAATACCTTTGGTTAGTTTATAGTAAACTATTTCATTACTGCAGAGCACTTCCTAGAATAACTAAAACAAAAATAAACGGTAAAAATTTTAGGTGTTTTATGTTTGCTACTAGAGTTTATCCTTGTTATACTGAATGGTATAATATGTTTTACCGAGAAGGAAAAAAAGTAGTGCCTTTAGATTTATATAACATGTTAACTTATGAAGCATTAGCTCATTGGATTATGGGAGATGGTACTAAAGTTTACAAAGGTATTACTCTCCAAACTCAATCATTTACTGTTCAAGAGTGTGTATTTGTAATAAGTATATTAATACATAAATTTGATTTAAAATGTAGTATTCATATGCAAAGAAATCAACCTACTATTTATATTTCCAGTAAATCTATGGAAAAACTTAGACCTATTATATTACCATATATGTGTAATAGTATGTTGTATAAATTAGGTGTAGACTCCAAATAAATTTAAAGAACAATGATTTTATTACTATGAATTATTTCTGCGTGGCAAACTCGAGAGACCTCTTAAAGTAAGAAAAAGTAATTACTTTAAGAATATCGTCGAACTAAGTCAATGACTGGAAACTATCATTGTAAAAGCGTAGAGGCCAAACGCCACATGATCATCTAAGTAACAATAAAATTGTTATATGAGATTATAAGAAATGGTCCGGTTCACCGGTGACGGATTTTAGCGTAACACCTAAATAAGGTATAAATACCATGTCCTAAGGGCAGTTTACGTTTGTATTTATACTGAGAAGATAAGCCAGCTGTATCTGAAATGATAAAAGGCCTAACCCTGAGCATTTTTCTTAGCTTTTGCTGTTAAAACTCCATTATGGCCTTTAACTGGTTGGCTTTATAGAGCGCATGCTGATAGTCCTTTAGCTGGTTCTATATTATTAGCTGGAACTATTTTAAAATTTGCTACTTACGGTGCTTTGTGTCTTGGGTTGACACAAATTAGTGCCTATAAACTATCAAATTCCGGGGACGCCCTAAAGATCATAGTACCAAGCCATAATGGAAACGTTATGAGTGGCCAGAATAATTACCTGGGTACGGTAACAAGCTATGATATGACTGAAAAGGAAATGGGTTATCGCGGATCTAAGTCAGCCAATGTGGTTGTAAAAGAGCAACGAGTAGACGGTAGTTGCTTTGGAATTTCTCCAAAGTTAAGGTATACTCTAATGGGCGGCGAAAGTCGTTATCAAACCAAAAACCCTTCTAAACAAATTGTCATACTTGCCTCCTTTGATAGGAGAGCAAAAAATTTTAGTACTCATTCACAGTGTAAAAACTTACTTCAAAGTTATAATCCTTCTATTTTACCTGAGCAGTTTTTAAAGACTGATGGAAATATAAATAAGTTAGATCCATGGTTTGTGACAGGGTTCACAGATGCTGAAGGTAGTTTTGGGCTTTATATTTATAAAAAAGCTAATTCTAAAACTGGTTGGTCAATTAGTTTAGTTTTTCAAATTTCTTTACATGAAAAAGATAAAAATATATTAGAGCAAATTCAAAATTACTTCGGTGTAGGAGGAATAACAGGTCATGGTCCAACATCTTTAAAATACTCAGTAAGATCCTATAATGATATGCAAAAAATTATAGATCATTTTGATAAGTTTCCATTAATAACTAATAAATTAAATGATTACAAATTATTTAAGCTTGCTTATATTCTTATTGTACAAAAAGAACATTTCTCTTTAGAGGGTATAAAAAAATTAGTTTTAATTAAATGTTCAATGAATTTAGGATTATCACCTGAACTAAAAGCTCATTTTCCAGATATTAAACAAAACCCAAGAGAGAAAATTTCTGACTCTAAAATACCAGATCCTCATTGGGTGGCAGGTTTTTCCTCGGGAGAAGCTTGTTTTATGGTTGATATTAATAGAAGCAAAAGTAATCAAATCGGATATTCAGTAAATTTAAGAATTATGATAAGTCAACACGCTAGAGACGAACTATTATTGTGTAGTTTAATTAATTATTTTAATTGCGGTAAATTGTATAAAAATAATAATTGTTTTAATTTAACAGTTAGAAAATTTGCAGACATTGACACTAAAATAATCCCATTCTTTATTAAATATACGGGAAACAAATTTTTAGATTTTCTGGATTTTTGTAAAGTTAGTAAATTAGTTAAAGAAAAAAACATCTTCAAATAGATGGATTAAAAAAATAAGTTTAATAAAAAGTGGTATGAATACAAAAAGAATATAACAATTTGCAAGATAAATTTGGTAGCCATGTATATTAGAGTTTTAATTCAATTATTACCAGATGCTTCTCATTATTTTGGACCATTAATACAAACTATTGCTGTAGTGACTTTAATTTATTCATCATTAGCTACTATAATACAACAAGATACTAAATCTTTAATAGCTTATTCAAGTATAGCGCATATGAGTGTAGTTATTTTAGGTTTATTCTCTAATAGTATTCAAGGTATTGAAGGTGCTATTTTATTATCTTTAGCTCATGGTTTTGTTTCTCCAGCTTTATTTATATGTGTTGGTGGTGTAATTTATGAAAGAACTGGTACAAGAATTATTCATTATATGAGAGGTTTAGTAACATTTATGCCTGTCTTTACTATTTTATTCTTTATATTTACTTTAGCTAATACTGGAATTCCTTTATCTTTAAATTTCTTAGGTGAACAATTATCTTTAATTGGTATCTGGAATAAAAGTCCTATTATAGCAGCTATAGGTGCTACTGGTATTGTATTAAGTGCTTGTTATTCTATCTATTTATATAATAGACTATCTTATGGATTATATTCTCCTCACTTAAAACCTGTCCAAGATATAACTAGATTAGAATTTAATTTATTAATAGCTTTATTAATTCCTACTATTTTATTAGGAATCTTCCCTAATGTTATTTTAGATTCTCTTCATTTATCAGTAAGTACATTATTATATAATATATAATAAAATACTCCACCGGTAAAATTTAAAATATAATGAATATTTATATTTTTAAATAAAAAATGGGAATATTAAATATTTTTATCCCCTATATTTCAGACTGGTGTGGATAGGTTAATATTTTTAGTTTTTATATTAAATTAAAAATTGTAAATGTCCTTGCGACAAATATTCTTGGTTTGCTATAACCATTCCGGCCTGCCAATATAATTTATTTACTCTCTTTCTCTACTATAAAAAGTACAAATATAAAAATTTAAAATTAGTATGTTCAAATAAAAATGTAAAAGAGTATTAAAATGAAAGGGGATATCTGATAATTGGTAATCAATTGTAGTTGCATTACAAGTATGATAGTTCGAGTCTATCTATCTCCATTTCTGTCCCTATTTTTATTCTATTTTTCAAAAACCACTTTTTTTTTAAATCTAATCTCTTCTTATTAGCTATAGAGTTATAGCAGTATGTAGAAGGCGGAAGGAAAAATAGTATTTAAATTAAATGATGAAGAGCTTCAGTTGCTTAATGGTAAAAGCGTTAATTTGAAGCATTAAAGAAGTGAGTTCAATTCTCTCCTGAGGCATTAAATTTTTAATTTCCTAATCACCTATCCTATTTAAGGTAAAGGTAAGTTAAACTGGCGACTGCTTAATATTTTCTTATTTTTAATAGGGTGCCGTTCGACCTTAGAGCTTAACTATATCTATATAAGGTAGAGGAGAAGTAGGGACTTATTAAAAGTAAGTTAGCCAAAATAGTTTAAATGGTTAAAACGGATTCCTTGTAAGAATCTAATACTGGTTCAATTCCTGTTTTTGGCTTATGAGTTGTAGTTTAATTTGGGAAAACACCATTTTTTGGTGGTGGCTTATATCAGTTCGAATCTGGTCAACTCAGTTATTGCAATAATAATGGCACCATCGTACTAGTTAGACTTATCTTTTTTAATATTTTAGGAAGCAGAACTCGATTGGTTGAGTGTCTCCCTTTTAAGGAGAATGGTCTTGGTTCGATCCCAAGTGTTTTCATATTTCCAGCGGACTTTTCTTATTCTAGAGGAACAGAGGATCATAGGAATAAAGGATAAAAGGAGAGGGCGTTAAATAAATACTAAGCGTAAGATAAATAAAAATTAATTTATTAAGGGCAGGTGATCCGATTGGTAATGGTGGTTTTCTGTAAAAAAATTGGTTTATACCGTAAAAGGTTCGATTCCTTTACTGCTCATTGAATAAGAAATTTATTAATTTTTTTTTTTAACATTATTATCTTATGCCGTTTCCTCCTTTTTATGTGGAGGGAGGATAGAAAAAATTAAAGACTGTAGCATAATAGGTTAATGCAATTCGCTCATAATGGATCTTATAAGGGTTCAATTCCCTTCGGTCTTATTTAATATATAATTAATTTATCTCTATTTAATTAGTATTTTAAATATAGTATTTTACTATTTATAGTTTATTTTTTTCTTCTCTTATTAATTATTTATTTTAATAGGGCATTTGGTCGAGTCTGGTTTATGGCGCTTATCTTGAAAATAAGTACTTTCTAAAAAAAGTCGTGAGTTCAAATCTCACAGTGCCCGATTTATTAAATTTTATGTATATATATGTATATAATTATATAATATCATCAATTATTATATTAGCAATAGTGTAAATTTAATAAGTAAATATATAGTAACCCTAATTTGTAAAAAAAAAAATAAAGTTTTTTCTATAAAAGAGGTAATATTAGTTTAATTGGTAAAATAACGTCTTGTGGCGACGCTGTTCAGAGTTCGAGTCTCTGATTTTACCCTAATTGAATTTTTTTTATTTTTTTTTTTATTCCTCAACCCATGATATATAAATATCCTGTTTTAATTAATTTAAAGTTCTAATGGTAAAAATACAGGATAATGTGTGGGGGGGGGGCAGGTACTTAAGTATAACCTCTTTATTTATAAGGAACCCTCTACGAGAATAGATAGAGAGAATAAATAATAAATAAAAAGTAATTCTACAAAATATTTAAATAAAATAAAAGAAAGTTAAGATAGTTAAAACTGGAATTATTAAAAATAATTTAGTAAGGTTATAAGTATGTATATGTATATAATATCAAAGAAATTTGTGGTATAAAAAATAAATATAAATTTTATTTTCAAAATACAGTAAATAAACATTTAAATTATTAATTATAAATTTTTTAACACTTAAGTATGTTTTATTTATTTTAAATGTGCAATATAATGACCTATATGATACTTATGAATATTTATAGAAAATTCAGTGACTATATATTAATACACATATTATAGTACACACAAAACTATTCTTACAACTATCTAACTCCCCTTATATTTTTTAAGTCTAAACCCAGCTGAAATAGTTTAAAGGTTAAAACCTACCATTCATGACGGTAAAATAAAAGTTCAATTCTTTTTTTCAGCTTATTTGTAGAAGTAAATTTACAATAGTAAAATCAAAAATTTAACTTTGCTTTAATAGTATAGAATAAGCTAAAGCCATTTAACCCTTATAATTTATAGGTAGTATAAGGGTTTATATATACCTATTCTTTAATCTTATTTATTTAAAATTGCAATTACTAATAAATTATACAACAAAAATATATTTATTAGTAATACTTTGTGGAATAAAAAATTTATAGAGTGCTATTAAGTATATGAATGCACCAAATGCACTTAATATTGTTCTAGGAAAGCTAAACTGCTTTGTAAGCATTAAAAATATCTGGATAAATTGAAGGTAAACCTTTAAGTAAATTGGAATATGTTAGTTAAAATGAAATATGTACTGGTATTATGAATTTAAAATGTGATTTAATCTTAAATAGTGGTCAAATTACTATTAATACTGCTCCTCTTATTTTTAATTTAGTAGGTTAAGGTTTTATGTTAAAAAGTTATGTTAAATATATGCATAACAGACCTCTGGACCCAAATTTAAGTTATATCTTCATATATTTGCTCTAACGCTTCTCTACTTCCTAATAAAGTATTATTCTTTTGTATGTATTCGTAATTTAGTCCTTTATCATCATAAGATGTTGATTCAATGGACATTTTATTGTAATGGGTGAATTATTGTGAGAGATATTTTTTACCAACAAGAATAAATATACTACTAGGCCGCAGGACTATTAAGGGTTAAAAAAAAAATAAATATTTAATTTATAATATAAAAATAAGTTTTTTAATATTCAGAATAATTTGTTTTGAAAAATACATTGGTTAATTGGACATAGCTGTATGTTTCATAAGATACAATTAAGACTATAAAGACTTGAACTTTAAATTCTAACTTAGCTTAGCTAGTGTTATATCATTTAACTATAATCCTTGAACACCAATAATTAATTTACACGTTATATCCCTATATTAGATTGGTTTTAATAACTATTATTCATATGTAATCTCCCTATGGTCTCAATATTATATATATTTATAATTTTAAATTTATTTAAAAGTATCTTTCCCAATTAAAAAAAAAATATTAATTAAAAAATTAATATTAAAATATATAAGGTTATACATATTCATGGTCAAATTATATTCCGCCACCTGGATACTTCTATAATTTTTCTCATAATATATATAAAAAAAAAATCTTAAAAAAAAAAAATAAATATAAAAATTATGTTAATTAATTCAAATTTATCATTTGTAAATTCTCCTTTAGAACAATTTGAAGTTACAAATTTAATAGGTATAAATGCTCCTATTTTAGGTTATTTAAATATCACTTTAACTAATTTAGGATTATATTCTATCTTAGTGTTATTATTAATAGTTGGAATACACTATGCCGGAAATAATGAAGTTAAATTAGTACCAAGTAAATGGTCTATAGCTTTAGAAAGTTTATTTGCTAGTATCCATTCTATGGTCAGAGAACAATTAGGAAAAGAATTATACTTACCATTTATTTATTCAATCTTCTTTTTCATTTTAATAGCTAATTTAACAGGTAATATTCCATATTCCTTTACAATTACTACATCAATTATAGTAAGTATAGGTTTATCTTTCACGATATTAATAGCTGTAACTATTTTAGGTTTAAGTATTCATAAATTACACTTCTTTGCATATTTTGTTCCTTCTGGTACACCTTTAGCATTAGTTCCATTATTAGTATTAATTGAATTAACTAGTTATTTAGCTAGAGCTTTCTCTTTAGGAATAAGATTATTTGCTAATATGGTTGCTGGTCATACATTAATGAAAATTTTAGCTACATTCTTGTATCAAATGTTTAATACTAGTTTAATTGTTGCTATCTTAACTTTAATTCCATTTACACTATTCTTATGTATTATGACTTTAGAATTAGCAGTATCTGTAATCCAAGCTTATGTATTTACAATTTTAACTTGTTCTTACATTAAAGATTCAATAGAATTACATTAATTAAGTACCCCCCTCCTTTTTATATAAATATTATTAATTAAAGTTTTATGTGGACGATATTTTAATGTTAGATTAACATTTTTAATAGAGATACTAAGGTTAGTTAAAGATTTAAAGAATCTACTATTAACAATTTTAGTAATTAATCCTACCTTTAAATAAAGTTTTTAATTCCTGAAAAGTTAAAGAATCTCTAGTTACTCCAGCCCATACAGATTTCTCAATAATATTATTATTAGATAATATGTAATGATAACCGTACTGTTTGCAGCCTAAAACTAATATTTCCTTAATAATTGAACCATTTAATTCATCTTTCATTAAACCTAATTCTTTACCAATTAAATTATCAGGTAAAGGTTCAGTAGTAATAATAGAATCAGTATCAGAATATATGCTACCAGGTAATAATTTATAAGGAATCATTTTAATTCTAGCATGAGCAGTAATAGCCGAAGCAATAGCAACATTAGATTTAATAGGTGATTTAACTAAATTAAATGTATCGTCATCCATAACATTATTTAAGTCATTTAATAAATCATTATTTTGTCTATCAAATATTAATAAAATAGATTTATTATTATCAATAGGAATAATATTTTTAATATCATGACTAGCTAAATAAACTTCTAATTTATCATTATTAATAATGATAGTTTTAATAGTATCCTGTTTTCTACCAAATATTCCATATAAACTATTTAATAATAACTTAGCAATCCATCTTTCAGCTCCAGTGGTTACAGCTTTAAGTTGATACATTTCTTTAACATAATCGTTAAAAATATAACCTTTAGAGAATCTTTTTGCAGAATGGATTCGAAGTATTTTATAACCTAATGGTAAGACAGCTTTAATTTCCTCACTGAAGTAAACTCCATTAAATATACCTTGAGGAAATATTGTTCTACCTTCATGTTTAAACGGTAACACAGGTTTAATAATAGTGTTAGGACATTCAATATCAACATCTAGAAAACCATAAAAATTATTTAGATCTAAATTACTAGGTTCAACTAAAGTTTCAATAACATTTAAAGGCATAATTTCACACATAGCTTCAGGATAAAGAGAATTCTTATCATAGTAATAAGCATTTTTTTGATAAGCTTGATAAATATCAACAGCACCTCCAAAATAAGATTTTCTAACATAAGAATCATTAAATGAATTTAAAATAGGAATATTTTTATCTAAATATTTTAGTCTAAATATTTTTAGTGCTAATGAGGGTAAAGAAACTACAGTAGTTATATCTACTCCATACTTATTAATAAAGTGTTCTTGAGCATTTTTAAGAGCTGAATATAATGAAGATGTATCTTGTTTAGCATATTCAACTAAGTCATTCATTATTATACTGTTTTTAAGAACATTAGAGTTATTCCAATCAGGATTGTAATCACTTAATTTACCTGGTACATTAAATACTTTACATAAGTCATTTAATGAAACAGGGAATACTCTATAAGAATCTTTAAATATATAAGTTCTCGAATCATAAATAACTTTAATTAAAATATATTTATTAGAGTCATCTATAATTGTTTCAACATTATCACACAAGTTAATTACAAATTTATGTAAAAATACTCCGTCAAATCCTCCTAAATTATGTATGAATATAACATTATTTTTATTTTTAACATTAACAAATAAATATTCAAAGAATTCTATCCAAATATTAATAACTGAATCAGACTTAGTATTTTGACAAATAAAAGCTTTAGTAATATTTTTATTTTGAAATGTTATTACTAAGGGCTGTTGAAAGCCATTAACATCTATAGTTTCAATATCTAAAGTGTAGAAATTTCCACCTAATAAAGCAGGTCTTTTTAATGGAGTAATACTATTTAAATGTTGATAATTAGTTGAATTAATGGATCTAGTTGAAGTACTATAATGTCTAAATTTATTAAAAGGTGTAAATTTACCTAGTTTATTTCTAAATTCAACTATTTTAGTATTTTTATAAATAACTCTATTCATTAAATGATCAGCTTTCCAAGCTTTAACGTAAAATAGATTAGGTGTTTCAAACCCATATAAAGTATGATAAGTAGGTTTAATATCATGTTTGATTTTAGAGTAGTATTGATTGAATGTTGTGTGATTATCTATGATTACATTTTTATGTAAGTTAACTACTACGACTTGATCATAACCTTGGTGTAAAGTTACAATTCCACCAACGTGCGTAATAATTATTTTTTTGACAGATAATTGTTTGAATTGATCATTATCTTGTAGAATATTTAATAATGACTGAAGACATTCATACAGTGGCAATAAAGGCTTATTAACAAATATAAATTCTAAGTATCTTCCATCTACACTTTCTTGTACTCGTTCTAATTCAAATTCATTTGATATGTAGGGAGTTATTGAGTGACTTTTAGGATTAAATAATGTTATTGCTTTACTCTTCATATTTGATGATACCTGATCTATGATCATTACCATTCTAATTAAGATATTAATTAGCTGTTTATTAATTTTATTTATTTTTCTCATGGTGTTTATTTTATATTTTGTTTGCTATGAGCATAAGCTTAATCAGACTTGAACTGATGATTTTAGTTTTTGTTAACTAATGTTATACCATTTAACTATAAGCTTGTAGTGGATATCTCTGAATTTGTATTTATTTATTCTCAACTACTTAATACTACTTATTACTTATTACTAACTTAGGGTTACTATTATGTGTATTTTTGTGTATTATTCGAGAAATAACAAGACCTTTATGTAAAGTAACAATATATTTAGAATCTAGATATTTAAATTTTAAAGTAATTATTAACTTTATTTGTAAGTTATTCTTATAACAATAAGAAAAGATATAAGTATCGATGACAATATAGTTATAACATCAAACAGTAATTTAAAGGGGTTATTAAGGAAAAACTAGCAAATTTATAAAAAAGGAGGGCACAAGTCCAAAAGCCACAATTCACTAAAAGCCATCTAGCTTAAAGTGATCTTCAATTAAACTTAATTGTTGTCAAAAAATGTAGGCGATCCTAAGGGAAACCTTAAATATCTCAACTTCCCGAAGTAAAACATTTCATTAGGGAAAGGAAAGGAAATCAACCGAGACTCCGAAAGTAATGGCGAGTGAAATCGGAAAAGCCTAAAAAAAAATTTTTTTAATAATAATACACACCAGTAACCAAAGAAGGTAAAAAAGTCCTGTATGTTAAATTTTTTTTTTTAAATAAAATAAGTACGACGAGAGTAAACTTGTCGGAATATAGGGGAACCATCCTCTAAGGCTAAGTATTATAAATTTAGCGATAGTGAAAAGTACCGTGAGGGAAAGTTTGAAATAGTTATGTATTATTAGACATAAATGAAACAGTTGAATTAGTAACTCTATAAGCAGTCGAAATTTATAACAATAAATGACGGCGTACCTTTTGCATAATGGGTCAGCAAGTTAATAGGAGTAGCAAGGTTAAAAGCCTTAGTGAAAGCGACCACACTAACTAGCTAATAGTATATTTATTTTAACATAAAGTAAATATAGGATATCCTTCAAACTGTTAAGTTGAAGTTTAATATTTTCTAGGAATAGTAATGGATAAGTTACTTCTATTAGACCCGAAGCTAGGTGATCTTCCTAAGACCAGATTATAATGGATCGAACGGGTGAATGTAGCAAAATTCTCCGAAGAGTTTTAGGAAGCGGTGAAATGCCAATCTGACCTAGTGATAGCTGGTTTTCTACGAAACATATGTAAGTATGACATCTAATCAAGATTTATGGTGGTACAGCACTGAGTTCCCAACTAACCTTCCCCTTAAAGGGAAAAGGAATAAGTTTAGGTTGCGGGGACGTCGAAAATCTTACCAATGGAAGAGAATCTCGGAATGACATAAATTGATGTTAGATATTCAGACTGCTCATGCGAAGTTGGGTAGTCAAGACGGAAACAGCCGAGAACACGAAACAAGGTCCCAAATGATTTTTAAGTGAAATGAAGGAAGTAATATATTGAATGCAGCTGTAAAGTGAGCCTGGTAGTCGCTATCTTTTAATAAACGTAATGTAACAACGTAGCAGCCATCTTCTAAGTACTAGTCGTAAGGCCAGTACCTAGAAATAGAATATTACGCCAAAAATTTAACGGGTCTTAAAAAATCAACCGATATCGTGTTTATTTTGAATATTAAAAATAAATAATATTCAATATATAGGTAGTAGAACATTCAGTATACTTATGATAAAACAGTGTTTCATTGTTTTTAGGTCACTGAAGAGAGAATGCTGACATGAGTAACGTAAAAAGAAGTTATAATACTTCTCGCCGAATACGAAAGGGTTATAAGGAAAGGTTAAACCACCTTATGTTAATGCGGCCTCTAAGGTACAAAACCAAAGTTTTGACTGATGAGTATGTAATAGAAAGTCCTTTTCCTCTTAGAGGAGGGACCAGGAAAATAATATTATTTTTTTTTTTACTACCGTACCCTAAACCGACACAGGTTCGTAGGTAGAGTATACTAAGGCGTAGAGCTAAAAGTTGTTAAGGAACTCGGCAAGTTCTCCTCATAAGTTAGACAACAAGAGGAACCCTAATACTCGTATATCTTTAATGGTATGCGGGAGGACAGGGTGGCACAAAATCGGAGGCCCCGACTGTTTACTAAAAACACAATTCAGAGCAATGATGAAAAATCATAGTATTCTGGATGAAATTTGCCCAATGCCATTAACATAAGAGAGGTTATGGGTGACTGTAACTGATTGAAAGTCTGGTTAATAGCGGTCTTAACTATGAGGATCCAAAGGTAGCAAAATAAATTGGCCATTAAATGTGGTCTGGTATCAATAGTGTAACGATGGTCTCACTGTCTCTACAACTTGCTCAGTGAAATTGAATTACCCGTGCAGATGCGGGTTGCCTCCAGGTGGACGGGAAGACCCTATGCAGCTTTACTGTAGTTAGCTATCATATTGATCTACAACAACCTTAGTTAATAGGAATTAGGGATGTCGATAGACGAAAGATGGAATACCTTCTGACTTTGGTTGGGTTAATATTTACCTTGTAATAAAAAAAAGATGTTTAAGGGATAGGTGGCTAATTGGCAGTTTGACTGGGGCGGTCGTCTTTGATAAAGTAGCAAAGTACATCCAAAGATATTTATACGTATTAATAATCTCTTTCTACAGGCTTAACGGTCTTGGAATAGAGATCCATACTGAAAATTCATAGTAATTGTTAAAACTATGTATAATATAAATTTATTTATATTTTATTAACATAAGGTATAGCTAGAAAATTGAATGGAAATCAATCAACCAGTGAGAAAGGTTGTAATCGGCGTAATGGCGGAAAGCATGCTTAACTGAAAGACTTAGAAGTCGAACAGATACGTAAGTAGGGCATAGTGACCCTTCGCTATATTATGGAATAGACGGGGATCAATCGATAAAAGTTACGCTAGGGATAACAGGTTAATAGCTGGTGAGAGTACACATTGTCCCGGCTGTTTGACACCTCGATGTCGACTCAACCTATCCTCCGGGGGTAGAAGCTTGGAAGGGTTCGGCTGTTCGCCGATTAAAAGGTTACGCGAGTTGGGTTTAAATAACACAATATAAAAAATATTCTTAATCATAGAAGTGTAAATTTAATGCTGCTAACATATTTTATTAGAAAATACACAATACAATGAATAATAATAATAATACAATGAATAATAATAATATTAATACTAATTTAAAATTAGAACTTAACTCAATATTAATAGGTATAATGTTAAGCGACGGAGGATTATATAGATCTTCTCCTACAGCTAATGTTAGATTTGAAATGAGTTTTTAAAATATAAATCTTTAGCTTTTCATATTGGTGAATTATTTAAAGATTATATAAGTAATCCAGTAAAACCTATAGAAATTAAAGGTAAAAATAAAGTTTATATTAACTATAGACTTAAAACAAAAACTTTACCTGTATTTAATTCATACTATGAAATGTTTTATAAATTTAACCATTTAACAAATAAATATGTAAAAATAGTTCCAGATAATATTCTTGATTTGATGGATCCTATTGTTTTAGCATATTTAATACAAGGAGATGGTAATTTTGACAAGAGTAGGAATAGAGTTAGAATTTATACTAATAGTTATCACAAACTAGAAGTTGAAAATTTAGCTTTAGCTATTAAGACTAAATTAAATATATATACGGAAAAACTTCATGATAGAAAAGATCAATGGATTCTAACTATCGGTGCTAATAATTTAGATTTATTAAGAAAAATAGTTATTCCTTATTTTCATCCTACAATGTATTATAGATTAGGTCTATAATTTATATTGATAATAAGCCCCATCTTATCACTAATAATAAGATGAAAACCGGATAAATTGCAAGGAACACTGTGTTTAACAGTCAATTTGCAGCCAAGCGTGAAATAGTGAATAATTATTTATCCTAAGTAATTAACATTTCATGAAGGTTCAACGACTAACAGGTGAGTAGCACTAACAATAAACCTGACACGAATATCCGGCATTCTATCTTCTTTTAATAGGAGAAAGTGAATGATGACATAGTCTGAACAATAACGTGAGTTATTGAAGTAATGAATAAAAAGCATTACGATAACATAATTGTTAATACGACGTGAGTCAGTATGGTCCCTATCTTCTGGAGGGATAAATAGTAAAAAGGGGCAGACCTTCTAGTACGAAAGGATCAATAGGCTGTGTTTCTCTAGTGTACCAATTGTTTTTATAGCATAGTTGGGTAGCCACAAACATGATAGATAAGCGCTGAATGAATATTAAGCAGGAAGCTATCCCCTAGATACTATCTTTTTGACTAATTTTTTAGTCAATATGTAATAAGAAATAGAACATTTCTAAATAGGATGCAAATGAAAGTGTTGTAAAGCATTTAGTTTAGCATTACTAATTTATTATTTAGACTGGATGTTATTAATTGTTTTTTTAAACCGTACACTACACGAAAAGACGGATATTAAATAAAGACATTTTTATATTTTTTTATACTTATTCTTTGTAATTTAAAAGAAGAATATAATAATTACCTTTATTACAATTTATGTATACTGCTTTAAATTTTATGGGTAGTAATTCAACTTCTTCAAAAAGTCGAGAAAAGCTTAAGATCAAGGAAACAACATAAAATAGTAATCCTCTAAAGATAATTCTTTTTTATAGTGTACCCTTATTGACGTATATATTTTTAATAGGTTTTAATTAGTATTAATATATGTTATTTACTACAATCTATTTATATTATAAATAACATAAACAAATTCTAAAAAAAAAAGTATTTCTATCCTGAAAAGTGTAACGTACCGTGACACAAGTAGGATTAATTTATATTTAGTTAATTATTATTTTTAAAAATTTATCATTTTTATTATAATTTGAGGGCTTTTATGGTTTAGTATCTATTATTCTTATTATTACTTGGTTTACTTTATTATGAACTTAAATGGATTTAAAAATATTATATTTAAAAAATTAAATTATTTAATTTATTAGTTAATTCACATATAAAAATCAGTAAAGATGCAAGAACTTTTGTTTATAATAGTCAACGTGGTTTTCACACAATAGGCTTTCAACAAATAAAAAGCTTTCATACAATAGGCTTTCAACAAATAAGATCTCTACAAACTAGCAATTATATTAAACCTTTAAATAACAAATCAGTTGTTAAACCTAAACCATTCTACACTGCAGATATAGAAACAATAAGTATCAATGGCTGACAATATCCAGTAGCTATATCATTTATAGGATCAAAAATCAGTAAATTGTTCATTATTAGAAATACAATAGATATTAATTTACAAGTTGATAAACTATGGTTTGAATTTATTTCATATATTAATAATAATTTATCATGAAGTAAACATACTGTATTTATTCATAATTTAGGTGGTTTTGATGGAATATTTTTATATAAATATTTATGTAAAACATTTAACCCAGATCAAATCAAATCAATTATAGATGACAAAAATAATTTTTATTCTAATATCTCTAAAATTAGATGATAAAATTATAACATTTAAAGATTCACTAAGAATATTCCCTGTTAAACTAAATGAACTTTGCAATATCTTTAATATTAAAGGTAAAACTAATGACTATAAAATTGAGTATAATTCATTGGATTTATTCAATAATAGTCAGTTATTAAGAGAATTTAAATCTTATGCTATACAGGATAGTAAATGCTTATACAAAGCTTTATTAATAGCACAGAATGAATATATAAGTAAATATAATGTAGATATAACTTCAATAGTATCTATACCATCATTAGCTTTTAAAATTTTTAGATTAAATTATTTAAAAGTAAATATACCTATATTAAGTAAAATGAATGATAGACTTATTAGAAGAAGTTATTTTGGTGGTGCAACTGATATTTACAATTGTTATGGTGAAAACTTACATTATTACGATGTTAATTCACTATATCCTTTAGCTATGAGTAAACCAATGCCTTTAAATTTAGTACAGAACTATAACTCAGCTAACAATATTAATTTAGATAAATTCTTCGGCTTTCTTGAAGTAAATATAGAATGTCCTTTATCTGTTTTAAGACCTGTATTACCTTATAGATTTGAAGGTAAAACTATATTTCCAAAGGGAATATTCACAGGAGTATACTTTTCAGAAGAATTAAAAGCAGTTTTACCGTTAGGTTATAAAATACTTCGAATTCATTCAGCTAAAGAATTCGATAAAGCTGATCTATTTACTGCTTATGTTAATGAAATGTATCACCAGAAAATGAATAGTACTGGTTCTCAAAGATGGATTAGTAAACTATTGTTAAATAGTTTATATGGTATATTCGGTAGAAAACAGGAAATCATTGAAAGTGTTACTATTAACAAATCTGATATTCATAAATATATTTGTACAAATATTATTAAATCCGTAATCAATATAGATGATAATAAATGTACTTTATTAATAATTAAGAATATTGATCCCCAATTAATTAATGAGTTAAATATTAATATGTGTATTAACATTAAATCATTTGAAACTCTTATTAATAGCAATGTTGGTATAGCATCAGCTATAACTAGTTATGCTAGAATTCATATGATACCTTATAAAATTAATCCTAATACCTTATATACTGATACTGATAGTATATTTACAACTGAGGCTTTACCTAATGATTTAATTGGTAAAGAATTAGGATTAATGAAGGATGAGTTGAGTGGTTTAAGAATTAAACAAGCTTACTTCCTAGGTATTAAACAATATGGTTATTGGTATTTAGATCATGACAATAATAGAATACAGAAATCAGTATGGGCTGGAGTGAGTAGAGATACTTTAACATTTTCAGAAATAGTTAATTTATATAATAAAAATGTATTAACTAAAACCATAGATTCTAGATTCTTTAAATCTTTAATTAAACTAAATATTATTATTAAATCTATAAAAATTAATATTAGATTTAACCCTCATAAACAATTGGTTAATAATAACTATCAACCAATAACAATTAATAATTTAAAATATAATAATAATTTAATAAATAAATTAATTTTTTATATAAAAAATAAATTATTAAAATTTTTAAACTAACATACTTTATAGTAACTAAAATTACTAATTATTATCCCCCTATAATTAACTGAACATAATATTTAATTATTTTATAACTTTAAGAGACTGTTTTGATGATAGACTTTTTATTATCATTCTTACTTTAACACTTTAATTTATTTTAAAATGTTTTTGTTTACATATATCTTATATATTTCACAAGAGATATAAGTATCTTTCCCAATTAAAAAATTATTAATATTTTAATTAATATTAATATATATAAGGTTATACATATTTATGGTCAAATTGAATACCTCAGGTAGATATTTTTCTCTTAAAATATATATAAAAATAAAAATCTTAAAAAACAAAAAAAAATTATTTTATAAATATATGTTATTATTATTAATATCCAATTCATTAAAAAATCCTAATTCTTTAATAAAATTAGGTAAATACTTTAGAAATAGTATTGTTAATTCTATTATTAAAGCACTAGATTATTTATTATTAATAATTGTTATTTGTGCTTTTTTCTATGATTTCATGTTGATAATTTCTTCTATCATGAATAATTTAATTGAATTTTTCAATATAGACTCTTTAGATTTTATTCATAATATGGTTGATGGTACAACATCTACAAACACTAATAATACTAGTACTACGAATACAACTATTATACATGATGATGGTAGTTGGAGTAATACTATTAGATCGTTATTTATATATGGTACAGGTATATACCGAATCCATCTTGTTAGAGGGGGTACTCCAGGACAAAGAGTATTTATTATAGCATCTACAATAGTAGGTGATGCTGCAACAAAAGTGGTTAATAATACAATAAATGATCCTTCTTATGTAAGAAATCATTATGTTAATTGGAAAGCTATGTGGCATAATCAAAATAAGGGTGAAGCAGTTGTAGTAGTAGATGCTGAAACTCAAAGTAAACTTGTAAATGCAACATCTAATAATTATATAAGTGGTTCTGATAGCTATTCAGATTTCATAAATACATATCTAAACGATATTTTTAATCAATTAAAATTTATATTAGAACCCGTAGCGGTTAATTATTCTAATGAAGTTTTAGCTAATCAAATTTATGATTTAAGTATTGTATTATTTATTTTAAGTTTAATAATAGTAATTTTAATATTTTTTTTATTATTAAATATAATATTATATATTAATATGGATAGAATTATTAAAATATTCAACAATAAATTTATTAAATGGTATTTATGGATAAATAAGAAATTTTTAACTATTGAAATTTTTATTTTAGGTATTACTATTTTATATTTTATGTTTAGTTTAATAACTGGTATTCGATTTATAGCAACACACCCTATAATAATTAATTAAATAAAAATATATCCCCCTCTACTGAACATAAATAGTTTAAATATTATAACAAAAATAAATCAAAGAATAACCCATATTATAAAATAATAAAATAAATAACAAAAAATAGAAAAATTAGTCTAATATAGAACGACATAAAATCTAATATTATTCATTTGTTAAGAGCCATTACATCCAAACATAGCTAAAATTATTACTAAAATACAACAAATTAAGAAACTACCCCCTTTAAATACTCGTAAATATATATATTAAAAGACTATAGTTAAATGGTATAACCCTAGCTAAGCCAAGTTAGAATTAAGAGTTCAAGTCTCTTTAGTCTTAATATATGAATTTTTACAAATTTGTTTGTAAAGTTAAACAAAATATATTAAATAAATTTTTTATAAAAGGACCAGTATTGAGAAATCCTTACTGAATCAAGCAACTATATATTAAGTCTACACCTTCTCACTGAAGCTATTTCTTAATAAAATATTAATTATATAATTTTTATATTTAATATTCTTACTATAGAGTAATTATTACTTTTTATTTAAAAAATACTAACAGACAATTCAATCTTATTTAAATATATATATAAATTATATTATTATATAATTAAATATAAAATTAAAATACTATGTTAATTAACATAAATAGAAATTTATTTCAAAATTTCCCATATCACTTAGTGACTATTTCTCCTTGGCCTATCTTAGTGAGTTTTTCATTATTAAGTTTAACACTAGGTGCTGTATTATCAATGCATGGATACGGTAGTTTTACTTTTTTATTAGGTCTAAGTTGTACAGGATTAGGTATGTTATTATGGTTTAGAGATATCATTTTAGAAGCAACTTATTTAGGAGATCACACTACTCAAGTACAAAAAGGATTAACAATAGGAGTAATCTTATTTATTGTCAGTGAAGTATTTGCATTCTTATCTGTATTCTGGGCATTTTTCCATTCTAGTTTAAGTCCAAGTATAGAAATTGGAGGGGTATGGCCACCTCAAGGAATAGAAGCATTATCAGCTTTTGGTATACCATTATTAAATACTTTCTTATTATTAAGTAGTGGTTCAACTATAACATATGGACACCATGCCTTAATAAAAGGAGATAGAAAAAAAGCTATAATAGGAGGATTATTAACAATTATTTTAGCTATTGTTTTCACTGCCTTACAATATGTAGAATATTTTAATGCTAGTTTCACTATTACAGATTCAGTGTTCGGTACAACATTCTATGCCAGTACAGGATTACATGGGTTAACAACAATGGCTCCTACCAAAATTAATAAAAGCCGTCAGGTCAGTACAAATAATATTAGAAAAATTTACTATACAACAATGCAATCAAACGTTGTAGAAAACAAATCCGTCCAAATGGAAAAATTTATAATCAAACTACCGAAAAAAAATATGTATATAGACCCTCGTTTTATAAATTGGTTTATTGGCTTTGTAGATGCTGAAGGTAATTTTAATATTAGTTTACGAAATTATAAAGACAATAATTACAATAGTTTAATATTAACTTTCCAAATAGGTCTCCACATAGACGATTTAGAAGTTTTAAAGTTTATACAAAAGAACTTGGCTTGTGGAAAAATATCTATATCGGAAAATAGATGTAATTTTTTTGTCAATGATCAGGCTTCATTAATTAATATTATTATTCCTGTTTTAAATTTAATTAAATTAAAAAGTAGTAAATACTATCAATTTTTAATATTTCAAAAAGCAGTAAATTTAATAAAAAACAAAGATCATATTACACCTTCAGGTAGATTAGAAATTATAAAGTTATATCATGAAATAAAAAATCCTAGTTTATATAGCGGGAGTAGAGATATAAAAATAGATAAATATTGGCTAGGTGGTTTTGTGGATGGTGATGCAACATTTTCGTCTGGTCATAATAGGCCAAGATTTAAATTTGAGAATCATGTTAAAGAATATCCGTTATTTAAATCCATAATGGAATATTTCCAATTCGGTAATATAAATATTATTAAACCACGTAAAAATCGTATCAATTCTAATCAAATGGTAACTTTAGAATTTAATAATATACATTTTTTAAAAAATGTAATTATTCCACTTTTTTCTAGTGCTGTAGTATCTGAACTTAAGGATAAACAAAATAAGTTTAATTTATTAAATAGTAAAAAAGAAAAAGATTTTTATCTTTGGAGTATTTTAGTGAATATTTATTATTATGGTTATAATACTATTCCTGAAGGTGCTTCTTTAGCTAGAGATTTACAAAATCATTTAAATAAGGTATCGAATAATAAAAAATCTACCAAGTTTATTTCTACAGAAATAAACTTCACAGGTTTAGATTTTAATGAAAGATATAATTTCATGTCTAATATACCTTCACCTTACACAATTAAAGAGGGAATTAGATTTTATAGAAATACACTAAAATTAGTGTCTGATAAAATAAAAATTATTGCTTACCGCCTGGACGATGGTTTAAATAACAAATTTGTTTTTTCAAGTATTAGTGAATGTAGTAGAATATTACATATAGAGAGATATATTATTAAAAAATATCTAGTCAATGGTGAAATTTATATTACAAAGCAAGGGCATTATAGTTTTAAATTTCACCATTCGTAAATATATTAATTTTGACAGAAAAGAGGGTTAATTGCATAGACATCCTAATAATAGATTAGGACAATTTGCAGCCAAGCTTATATTAAACATAATTATGTATACTTTTCTTTATTTTTAAAAATAATCATATTTTGTAAATCTAAATATGCAAATAAAGATTAATATTTGAAGGTTCAACGACTAGAAAGTGAGTTTTTATTGTAGACAATAATCTTTCCACGAACGCCCTCCGATAGATTATGTATATTGCAATTTGCAAGTACATATAACTATTGAAGAAATAGTCTGAACAACAGCGTAAGTTGTTGAAATAATATTAAATGTATTATGATAACAAAATTGTACACGTAATTATAGGTACTATATTTATAACAGTAGGATTCTTTAGAATAATAAATTATCATTTAACAAATACTCATCATATTGGATATGAAGCAAGTATTTTATACTGGCACTTTGTAGATGTTGTGTGGTTATTCTTATTCATTGCAGTATATTACTGGGGTGGAAACTAATAAAAAGATGTTTAAATTAAAAAATAGAAGCAATAATTAGAATAATTTTAATTTTTTAAAGTGGTTTACTCTGATAGACCCCTGGGAATGTGCTTATTCGAATTGTGTATGTACTTATAATACTACCCAATTTAGAAGGTTTAAGTAACATACTTTCATAACTACCTCGTAAAACAAAGAGTTAGGTTTTTTGTTATAACTGGATATATCTTACCTTTACCTAGTTATTTTTATAAAGGTCGTACAGTTAAAAACAAAAAATATTAAATAATAGCTAAATTATATATAATTAAAGTTTTATATATAATTTATAAAGTGAAGTATTAATACTATTTCATTTTCTTATCATATTACCGGTACCCTAAGGTTTATAAAAATATTTATATCTATGAATTTATCATTATTTTTATTTTTAATTGGTGTTTTAGGATTTATTTTAAATCGAAAAAACATTATTTTAATGATTATAGCGATCGAAATAATGCTTTTAGCTGTAACCTTATTAGTTTTAATAAGTTCATTTAGTTTTGACGATGCAATCGGGCAAAATTTTAGTATCTTTATTATTTCTATAGCAGGAGCAGAATCAGTTATAGGTTTAAGTATTTTAGTCGCTTTTTATAGATTTAACTCTTCAATAATCTCATACTGTTATCTTATGTTTAAGAAAACTTTTCTTTATAATTCTTATTTTAATAAACCTAGCGTAAGCTATAGAACAGATACAGTAATAAGTCCTATTACTCGACAATCTAGAAAATATTCTACTTGTGTATCTCAAAATTCTTCAATTGATCCTTTATTTATTACTGGCCTATTTGACGCTGAAGGTTCATTTGTACAAACAATTTTAAATAATTCTAGATACAAAACAGGATGGAATGTTCAAGCTAGAATTCAAATAAAGATCTTTGAAAAAGATAGAGCTTTAATTCAATCAATTCAAGACTTTTTTGGAGGGATAGGTTATGTCTCTAAACCTAATAAGACTTCAACAGTAGAGTTTAGAGTTACTACTATTAAAGATATAGTTGACGTTATTATTCCTCATTTTGATAGTTATCCTTTAATTACTCAAAAGTATTCCGATTATGTATTATTTAAACAAATTGTTTTACTTATGCTAAATAAAGAACATACTACTTATGACGGAGTAAAAAAAATTGTTAATATTAAAGCATCTCTTAATTTAGGTTTATCTAATGATTTAAAAAAAGCTTTTCCTAATGCTGTTCCTGTAAGTAGATTAGATTACCTATATAAAGGTATAATTGAACCTTCATGGTTAGCTTGCAACAGCTAACTTTTTTATTACTCTTCAAAAATCTAAAACTCACAGTGGTTTAGCTGTCTCGCTACGTTTTTCAATAAGTCAACAATCAAGAGATTTCTTATTATTAAATAAATTTTTAAGTTTCTTTTGTTGTGGTTATGTAGTTAAATATGAAAAACGTTCGGTTTGTGAGTTTATTGTAACAAAAATAGATCATATAGTTGAACATATAATTCCTTATTTTGAAAAATATCCTATAGTAGGATAAAAGCATTTTAATTATCTAAATTTTAAGAGTGCTGCATATATTATTAAGAGTAAAGGACATTTAAATTCTGATAGGAAAGGTTTAGAACAAATTTTAGAACTAAAGAGTGGTATAGATAAGTTTAACAAATAATAACAGTTATGGGTCAAGGCAGGGAGTATTTAGATCTAAAAAGGTGGAGTGAACCTCTGCCTAGTCTTATACTTAAATTTGTTTCTAGTAAGTTTAATTAATATAATGCTAAACAAATTTATATCAGGCGAAACCTTCAAATTGCGGGAAGTTCTTAAAGGCAAATCTACCAAATTAATACAGTAATGTAATTAATGGAACAGGTAATGACTCGTTGTATGGTAAAAACGATTTGTATGAAGAAATGAAATAGATAATCCGCAGCCAAGCACCTTATTTCTATGAAGGTGTGCAGTCTATCGACTAAATGTAGGTTGGTAAAAAATAAATAACTTTACTTCTTTAATGTAATCGTTGACATCGATAGGTTACCCCTTTAACGAATTAACGGTAAAGTTGTAGTAGTTATTTAAGTTAATTAAGAAATTTTTTTTTTGCTTAAGATATAGTCAGGCATAACTGAAAGGTTATGGGTATACCCAGCCTTCCTAAGGAAATAATAAAAATTTCTATGGAAAAGGGGAAACACGAAGAGGAAATATCTCTTTAAGAACATAATGTATTTATCAATTTTAATTTTTCCTTTATTAGGAAGTTTCGTTTCAGGTTTATTAGGTAGAAAAATAGGTGTTACAGGTGCTCACTTGATAACATGCTCATGCCTAATAATATCTTCAATTTTAGCAACAATCGCCTTTTATGAAGTAGGATTATGTGCTTCTCCAGTAATAATTAATTTAAGTACTTGGATGGATTCAGAAATATTAAGTATTCAATGGGAATTCTTATTTGATCAATTAACTGTTTCTATGTTTATTCCTGTACTATATATTTCATCTTTAATCCATATATTTTCTACTAATTATATGGCAGAAGATCCTGCATTGTGTTTTGGGAAAACACATAAGTGGGTTAAACTATCAAACTCCGGGGACGCCCTAAAGATCATAGTACCAAGCCATAATGGAAACGTTATGAGTGGCCAGAATAATTACCTGGGTACGGTAACAAGCTATGATATGACTGAAAAGGAAATGGGTTATCGCGGATCTAAGTCAGCCAATGTGGTTGTAAAAGAGCAACGAGTAGACGGTAGTTGCTTTGGAATTTCTCCAAAGTTAAGGTATACTCTAATGGGCGGCGAAAGTCGTTATCAAATCAAAATCCCATCTAAGCAATTAAATATTAAAAATTATTCTAGCCTTACCTCTTCACTTCCTATTAAGCCATGGTTTATTACTGGTCTTATTGACGCTGAAGGTTCTTTTTCTGTCATAGTAGATAAAAATAAATCTCGTAAGTTAGGTTGGCGAGTTAAAACAAAATTTCAATTAGGAATGCATTTACGGGATATTCTATTAATAACAAAAGTTAAAGATTTTTTTGGAGGTATTGGTTCAATACATATAAGTCAAACTTTTTTTAAAGTAAATTATTCAGTTGATTCTATTCAAGATTTAACAAAGTTAATTGTTCATTTTGAAAATTATCCTTTACATACTCAAAAAGCAGCAGATTTTATTTTATTTAAAGAAGTAATAACATTAATGAAGAATAAATATCATCTTTCTAATGAAGGATTAAATCAAATAATTAATATAAAGGCATCCATGAATTTAGGTTTATCTGAATTCCTTAAATCTGAATTTTTAAGCAGTAGAAAGACCCATTATTAAAACTGAAAGTATATCTAATAGTAATTGGATAGCTGGTTTTGTCAGTGGTGAGGGAAATTTTGATGTTAGAATTACAGAGCAAAAATCTAATAAAATAGGATCTCGAGTACAATTAAGATTTAGAGTAAATCAACATATTAGAGATATAAAATTAATGGAGTTATTAGTTATATATTTAGGTGGTAATTTATATAATTATCCCGATAATAATGCCGTTGTCTTAACAATTGTTAAATTTTCAGATATTACCAATAAAATCATTCCTTTATTTGAAAAAAATCCTATATTCGGAGTAAAACAATTAGACTTCAATGATTGGTGTGTAATTGCCGAATTAATGAAGAAGGGTTCTCATCTCACCGTTGAAGGATTAAATTTAATTCGGGAGATTAAGAGTGGGATGAATACAGGTAGAAAATAATACTAATTACGTAATTGTATGATAAATTTGATAGCCATGCACAACCAAAGATTCTTCTCTTATTTATCTTTATTCACATTCTTTATGTTAGTATTAGTTTCTGGTGCTAATTATTTTGTTATGTTTGTAGGATGGGAAGGTATATTTAAATGCCTTAAATGGTTTTATTTTAATACTTACACTTTAAAAATGAGTTCTATTATGTTACTACCTTTGAATAGAGTTAATTATTTCCATAAATATAGATCTTTTTTTACAGGTAAAACTTCCGTAGAAAGAATAGGACCTCATAATATAGATATTCTTTCTATTATTATAGGCTCATTATTAGGTGATGGGCACTTAGAAAAGAGAAGGCAAGGACTAGGAACTAGAATTAAATTTGAACAATCAAGTGACAATGTTGAATATTTAATGTGGTTTCATTCTTATTTATCTAAGAGAGGTTATTGTAATACTAATAAACCTAAATTAAAAATAAGAATAAGAAAGAACGGAACTATATATTATCATTATTCAATAAATAGTTTTACTTTCTCTAGTTTAAATTGGATTCATTTAATGTTTTATAAAGAAATAGAAGGTAGATATATAAAAATTATACCTTTAAATATAGAACAATTTTTAACTCCAATTAGTTTAGCAATATGGTTTATGGATGATGGAAGTAAATTAGGAAAAGGAGCTAAAATAGCGACTAATTGTTTTACAAAAACTGAACTAGAAAATTTATGTAAAATATTAAAAAATAAATTTAATATTACAGTTACAGTACACTCAGGCGGTATAAATAAAGGTTATACTTTATATGTTTCTTCTAGTTCTATGCCTACTTTTTCTAAAATTATTAAAGCCTATATGTTACCATCATTATATTATAAATTAGGTAATTATTAAAATAAAACTATAGTGAAAAATGTTACATCTTTAGCAATTGAGATAAAAAATAAAGATTAATTCGGTTTGAATTACATTTTTTGCGACATTATTGTAAACGATCAAAAATTAAATAGCTTTTTTAGAGATCGTCGGTTTTATTCTCAGATCGCTATCGACTAGTTCAATAATGGGTAGCTGAAACGCTGCTTAATGCATAGTCAGAATCTTCATTATTATGTATTTTTATTGCAGTAAATATTTTTTTATAATAATGCCAAGGCATAAAGTAAAACCTGTTAGGTATTTAATGTACAGGAAATAAAGAAAAAGCTTAATTAAAAAAAACATTTCTTTATTTTAAGATTTGATTGGAGTAGTATCCTACTTATTAATTAACTTCTGGTTCACAAGAATACAAGCAAATAAAGCAGCTATATTAGCATTGACTATGAATAGAGTAGGTGCTTTGAGAGGTAGGATCTCTCTATTGTGCCTAAAACTATCAAACTCCGGGGACGCCCTAAAGATCATAGTACCAAGCCATAATGGAAACGTTATGAGTGGCCAGAATAATTACCTGGGTATGGTAACAAGCTATGATATGAACGAAAGTGAAATGGGTTATCGCGGATCTAAGTCAGAATTAGAAATAGGTTCTGTAAAAGAGCAACGAGTAGACGGTAGTTGCTTTGGAATTTCTCCAAAGTTAAGGTATACTCTAATGGGCGGCGAAAGTCGTTATCAAATCAAAATCCCATCTAAACAATTAAAAAATAAAAGAAATTTTTGTATGGCACAAGTTCATTTAACTAAGTTAGATCCATGGTTTATTACTGGGTTTTGTGTCGGTTAAGCTTCTTTCAGTTTATCTATATCTATAGATAAACGGATAAAAGGAAGAGTTGCTTGGCGAGTTAAAACCGAGTTTTCAAATCTCTTTACATTCTAGGGATATGAAATTATTATTACAATTACAAGAATTTTTTGCCTGCGGAAGCATCGTTAGCAAAAATAATCGGAGCGAAATAAGCTTTAGAGTAAATTCACTTCAAGATTTAACAAATTTTATAATTCCACACTTTGTAAATTTTCCTTTACTTTCTCAAAAACAAGCGGATTTTGAATTATTTAAAGAAATTGTTAACCTTATTAACAATAAGGTTCACTTGACTGATGTAGGATTACTGCAAATTATTAATATAAAGGCATCCATGAACTTAGGTCTATCTGATTTGCAAAAATCTGAATTTATTAAATATAAAGCAGTGCAAAGACCAATTATCAGATATACTGAAATACCAAATCCTAATTGGATTGCTTTCAAGCGCTGAAGGTTGCTTTTTACTTACTATTTCAAAATCTAATAAAAATAAAAGAGGTCAAATTGTTCAATTAACATTTAAAATTTCGCAACATCATAGGCTTAAAAATTTATTAGAATTAATAAGTAAATATTTGAGGAAAAGTTTATTCTCACAGTGAAAATGCTTTCGATTTTAAAGTGGGTAAATTTGTAGACATAAATAATAAAATTATTCCTTTTTTTAAAGCCCATTCAATTAAGGGGATCAAACAATTAGATTATCAAGATTTTTGTGAAATTGCTACTTTAATAGGGGAAGGTAAACATCTAAGCCCTATAGGATTAGCTAAAATTAAATTAATCAAAGATAGAATGAACACAAAAAGAAAGTAACAAAAATTTTAATTGCATGATAAATTTGACTGCCATGGATATGGGATTAAGTATAGGATTCTTTGCGTTAATTGCTTTATTAGGATCTTTAAATTATTCTACATTATTTAGTTTAGCACCATTTATGAATAATACAGCTATTGATATTATCGGTATCTTATTATTAAGTGGAGCTATGGCTAAATCTGCTCAAATTCCTTTACATAGTTGGTTACCAGGTTCGATGGAAGGTAAATTACATATTATTTATATTTTTATTATATTGTTTACTCATTTTAATTTTTTTAACACAATGTTTGAAATAACGATTTGTTCAATAATACCTATAAGTTCTAAAGTAATAGATCCTATGATAGGTGATTTACTAGGGGATGGTCACTTAAGATTTACACATAAAGACAAAATTGGCAATATGAAAGGTAATGCTCATTATGCTATGACTTTAAAACATTATGATTATGCTTTTTATTTATGGAAAGAAATTTATTCTAGTATTTGTACCAATACGCCTATTCGACCTTGGCCTTCACCTAAAACAGGGAAAATTCCAAGTCAATATGCCTTTAGTAGTAAATCATTGGTTGAATTAACATTATTACATAGAGAATGGTATATTTGGTGTAACAAATTTAACAAATTTATAAAAATAGTTCCTTTAAATATAGGTGATTTACTGACTCCTATAGGTTTACAAAATTGGTTAATGGGTGATGGTTATTGGGATAATTCTTCTAAAACAGTTGTTATTTGTACTGATAATTTTACTTTATCTGAAGTAGAATTATTAATTGAAGTACTTAAATTTAATTTATTAGCTACCGTTCAACGTAGAGTAAAATCAAATAAAGAAGTATGTTGGAGAATAAGATTTAGTAGTAAATCTCCAAATCTTAGTATATTAATATCTTTAGTAAAACCTTATTTTATTCCTTCAATGCTTTATAAATTAAATCTTTCTAGCCCTTAATAGTACAAGACTATTAAGGCTTGAAAATAAAAATATTTCTTGGTAGTGTATATAAAAAGTATATAAAAAATATATAAATAATATATAAATAATATATAAATAATATAATAGTAGAGCCTTCCTTATGTATATAAATATACATTAAACAGTTCACTATATGCTGGAAGTTTCTAATGATTTAAGTACTTAGTTTATAATAAAAAGTAAAAATCTTAAATATGTAACAATGAAAAATCAGCAGAAAACTTATATAATCTTTATAAAGAATTATAATATTTAATATTATTATTACTATAAATATTAGAAACAGTATTCCCAGAGACTTTATGTGAACCCTTTTTAATTACAAAAAAGGAAGATAAAGTCCAAATATTTATACCCTGTTGAAAATAAATATTTGCCTACTCCAGTGTCAGCGTTAATTCATGCTGCGACACTAGTTACTGCTGGATTATATTTATTAGTGAGAAGTTCACCAATATTAGAATATAGTTCTACCGCATTACTGGTAATTACTTTAGTAGGAGCATCAACAGCTTTCTTTGCAGCTACCTGTGGTTTAGTGCAAAATGATTTAAAAAGAATCATTGCTTTCAGTACTATTAGTCAATTAGGATATATGGTTATGGCTGTAGGTCAAGACTAAGGCCTACATTAAATCTTTCTATATGCTGGAAACTCCTAAAGCCTTAAGTACTAGGTATTTACTAGTGAAAATCTTAAGGATTGGACAATCAGCAGGAGAGTATCCTCAGAGAGTACACGAAAGAAGTAAATAGATATTTTAAATTTATTTATTAAGATGTATTCCAAACAATCATTAAAGTAATTGTCAATATGTTTAGTATTATATTAATATTAATATTAATTTTATACAGTAATTTATTTAAATTTAATAAAAACTCCGAAATATTAGTATCTATATTTTCTACGGCTATACCTATTAAACCAAAAAGAATAAGAGGTTATATGCCCAAAGAAGAAAAAATTAGAGTCTCTAATAATATTCCTGATTGGTTTAAGGAAATAGTCTGTGGTATAATGTTATCAGATGGTTCAATAAGAATGAATTTGAACCAAGCACTTATGAGTATTCAACAAACTCATCAGGAATTAACCGAAGAAATTTGAAAAATGTGTTTTCAATTAAATTTAGTGTTAAGTGGAATTCATATTATTAACAGACCGAATAAAAAGTTAGTATATTCATTTCAAACTCTTACTTTGCCTTTTTTCACTTCTTTATATAATGACTGGTATAAATTAATAGACAATAATTATTATAAGGTTTTACCTTTAAATTTAGATTCTTTATTTACACCATTAGCTGGTGCATTTTTAATTATGGGTGATGGAAGCTGGGATAATAGTTAAAAAAGAATAATTCTTCATCTTAATAACTTTACTTTAATTGAAGTTAATAGAATTCAATCTATTTTACTTTCTAAATTTAATATTTCTTCTTATTTAGTTAAAAATCCTCATTCGGATAAAGAAAGAGGTTATGTTTTAAAAATACCACATAAGGATGTCGGTAAAGTTAGAACGCTTGTATCTGATCATATTTATCCAACTTTAAAATATAAAATAGGTTTATAATATTTTTTATTTAATATAAGGTTTAAACCATTTAAGTATTTGCTGTTTAAAATTATAATTAACTATTATCTTTACCCTCCGACACCAGGAGGCATTAAAATATATAATATAAATATTTTTGCTTAGTCAATATAATGTTGCTTTAATGCATGTAGTAAATCATGCTTTCTTTAAAGCATTATTATTCTTAGGTGCTGGGGCTGTAATTCATAGTTTCTCAGATCAACAAGATGTGAGAAGATTAGGAGGTTTAATCAACTTCTTACCGTTTACTTATACAGCTATGTTAGTCGGTACATTATCTTTATTAGCTACACCTTGGTTAACAGGATTCTATAGTAAAGATTTAATTATTGAATTAGCTTTTGCTCAATATAGTTTTGAAGGTACATTTGCCTTTATTTTAGGTAGTCTAACAGCAGGTTTAACTGCTTTCTATTCATTTAGATTAATTTCATTAGTTTTCTTAACAAAACCTAATGGACCTAAAACATCTTATTTACACTCTCATGAAGCTAGCTTAGCGGTTATATTACCATTATTTGTCTTAGCTTTATTTAGTATCTTCTTTGGTTATATTTTCTCTGACTTATTTGTAGGTATAGGTACAGATTTCTTTGGAAATTCTATATTTATTCATCCTAATCATATAACTATGGTGGAAGCTGAATTCTCTATGGATAGAATAGTTAAATTATTACCAAGTATTTTATCTTTACTAGGTGCTGTTTTAGCTGTTTATTTATATCACTTTACACCTCATTTATTCTTTATGGAAAGTTCTATAACTAGAAAAATATATACTTTCTTAAATGGTAAATATTTATTTGATGTTATATATAATCATTACTTTATAGGTAGAGGTTTACAATTAGGTTACTTTATAAGTAAAGTATTAGATAGAGGAGTTATTGAATTTATAGGACCTTATGGTCTAAGTAACACTTTAAATAATACTGGATTGAATATTAGTAAATTAGATACTGGGGTTATAACTACATATTCACTATATATTACTTTAGGTTTATTATCACTAGTATTTTTAGTATTTTCACCGATACTCTTAGATACTTCAATACTAAATGAAATGAGACTATTTATAATATATTTAGCTACTTTATTGTTATTGTTAATATCCCCTTATTCTAATAAAAAATCCTAACAATAGAAAATTTCTATATAGTTCTTCTCAGATAATAGTTATAGTAGCAATAGCTAATGCAATTAATGAACCTAATTTAGAAAGAACTTTTAATGCTCAAGATACCCAAGTACCGATCACAAATTGGAATAATAATATACAGGCCTCAGTGAAAAGTGCTATGGATATCATGTGTGATAACTTAGATAATTCAATTACTCCGTTTATTGAACAATTTCCTAATTATACCCTCGATATTCCCACTAGAAAAATGAAAATCTTTAATTATATGAGTGAAGGCTTATCTAATTTTCTATGAAAAACTGTAGGAAAAGCAGCAGAAGCTCAAGCTACAGCTCTTTATGAAGCAGTTAACTCTGGGCTTTATAATGATCAACTGTCAAATCAACTTATTAAGAATAGTATTTCTGCGATAAGCGAGTCCTCTTCAAATATTCCAAGTTCAGGAAATGTTACTCTACCAGATTCAAGTTTATTTGGTGTGTTGTACCACGGAACTGAAACTTTTCAAGCTATAGTAGATTTGCATTTGCAATATCCTGAAATAACATATATTCCTGTGGGTTTTTTATTCTATAAGGTAGTTCAAACATATTCGAATATAAAATATCCTTTAACTACCTTTGAAGGAGTACAAAATCCTAAATTAAAAGCTGAATTAATAAGTAGGAGAGCGGCAGCTATAAGATCATTTATATTAAGCGGTGCTCCAATTATTACCATAGGGATATATGCTGCGATTCACCCTGAATTCTGGGTAAAAGCCAAAAGCTTAGTAAGTTCAAGATTAGGTTTAAATTCAGTGTCAGAAAGTCTTTTACTTCTTTTTTCTTTAAAAAAAAAAGTCAGAGTTAACACTAGAAATATCAGCAGTAAGAATACTACTCCTCCTACTAAAGAGAATTATTTATATGTTACAATAATCTCTTTAGTATTGTCCTATATTTGCTTAAAGTTAAGTTATATAATAGGTATAAAAAGCGTATTATTCTTCTATTTAATATTTTTGTTATTTTATCAGATGTATATTATTATAGACTTCCTTATAATAATTTATTTAATAAAATATAAAATTACTATACCTAAATATTTGCCTGATTTTATTCAAAAACAGCTAATACCTCTGGAATTAATTATTAAATCTGGAGATAAAGCAATAAAAGTATTATTACACATTAAAACAGTGAGCTTTTTAGCTCAGAGTTTATTATTACTATTTAGTCTAATTCTTTATTTTTTACTTTAACAAGTAAAGAAGAACAATAATAAAAATCTAATAATTTTTATTTCAATAGTTACGCCGTTAAAGTACCATTACTTAAGCGATTTTTCATAGTTTTGTTAGATGTATCTATTTTTATAAATAGTAAATATAATAATTAATTTTCTAGTCATATTTTCCTAATAGTAATATTTGAATGGTTTACATTAACGATTCTATTTTTACTTATGGAGTAATAAGAATTTATCTTTTTGAGATAGGATACAAATAATAAACTCACCTAATTCATTTAATTAGGCATACTAATCTAGTTTAGTTTTAAATTTTTTAGATTAATCCCTTTGTTTATAAAAAGGAAATAGGGAGAAGAGTAATTCTTATTACGTAAAGCCCTCTTCTAAAATTAATAAGACGTAAGAATATTTAGAAAAATTTTAAAAGTATGATATTTTAAAAACGGTATTTCTTATTTAATAGGACGATTTTTACAAGACATATCATATATAATCTGTTATGTCTTTTAATATTTTTAGGAATATTTCTTCAATAATTAATAAATTTCTAATCCATTATTTTCAAGTTGTAAGATTACACACAGGCTATAGAATACAAAGTAAAATATTTTTATTATTTATAATTATAATTGGCTTAACGAGTTTCTTCTTAAATGTAGAAACATTTGAGAAAATTCAAAGTCCCTTATAATTAAATACTTTAATTATTTTTAGGAATGTGTAACATAATCTTCTTACAATTTAACTTTGCTTGTAGGTTAACAATCACTTTAGATAAAGGAATTCCATTTTTCATTAGGGAAATTAGAATTAACCAAATATCTTATATTCATTACTCACAAGTTGATCCTCCATTATATAGATTATATCGAGATTTTGAAGTAGAAACTAATCAACAACTATTTAGAGGTTCATATTGGGAAAATATCTGGACAATAGAAAAATTTGTCAATAAAAATATTAGTCCAATGTATATTAGTGAAAAATTGCGATTATTAATAGGAAAAACATTGGAACAGAGTGAATTTAATAGACACATTTTCCGAATGGAGTCGTATGCTGAAACAAGTTATTCAGATTTCTATGAAGTTAGAAGAATATTTCAGAATCATCCTGTCTTATTAAATAATCAATATGAAGTAAGAATGGATGATCCTCAGCGTTATAACTTTAATTACATTAAATGTACTACATCTAAAAATTTATTGGACTTTTGGTCTTATCTTAAAGATGTACCATCATTAGATAATGGTAAAATGATTCAAGATTTAATAAGACAATTTTCTAATAACACTTTTGTAAGTATTGACCAGGCATATGAAAAAATTAAAGAAAACGGTTGGTCGAAGCATATCAAGTCGTGGTCCAGTAAGTATTTATTTATATAATGGGTTTAATGTATATTATACTAAAGATAGTTTTACGTGTTTTTTAATACTTGAGAAATATAATAGGATGTGCGTAGTAGATAATTCTAGTCAATTAATTCAGCATGCCTATTCAGAGAGTAATACTTTATGGGAGAAAATAAATTTCTTTATTCAATCTCCTCCATTTCAAAGAGCTTTAAGCATTTATAGGGAATTAGCTTTATATAAACAAGAAAATATTTTAGAACCTGAAAAATTATATTTATTGGGTGATAGAATAAGCCGGAATATGAATTATACGGACCAGAGATTTATTAATCAAACTGATGTAATATTATTAAAACGTTATTACGCGGATATAAGGGGGATAAAAAACACCTTATCCCCCCTTATATTTTCTTGTTAATAACTTAGCAAATATTAAGTTTGGACCCTTATTTCATAGTTACGGCTTAGTTTTAAATAATATTATGATCTATTTACGTGATTTAACCTGTAATAAAATTAGTCTTTTTATAAAAAAAAAATTTTTTTTTTTTAAGTTAAAATTTAAATATAAAAGAGACTGTAAACATTGCGTTAAGCATATAAAATACAACTTTCTTTAAAAAAGAAAGTTTAAATTTTCGTAAGAATTTAATTTTGGTTCCGATTGAACGTTTTTCAGTAGTTTAAGACATGCGAATCGTTGTTTTCGACATATTATAACGTAAGATTAATATTAGAAAATAAGGTGTAGAGGTGAGTATGTTAAATAAGATACCCTGTAGTCTTCAGAAATAGGAGATAATAATAAAGGACTATGTCTGCTATAGAATTCTATTTAATTTGATTAGGTAGTTGATAGGGTAACGGCCTACCAAGCCAACGATCGAAAGTCAAGTTTGAAAGAACCTCTGGCCACATTGGGAATGAAATCTCCCAAGTAGTACAAACACTACCAGCAGTCAAGAATATTAGTCAATGCTCGCAAGAGTGAACTAGCTAACTGAAATCATAGAATTTCTTCAAATTCATGATGTCGTAAGGGAAAATAATGATATTACCTTACTATTAGTGTCGTCCAAATCTGGTGCCAGAAGACTCGGTAAGACCAGAGACGCAAACGTTAATCATCATAAACAGGCGTAAAGGGTTTGTAGGCAGCTCCCACCAGACTATTACTGCAAAATAAAGTAGTCTAATTGAGAGCTAGAATCAAAAAGAGGTTATAGTGTATAACGCCTAGAGGAGGGCTGATATCCGTAGATCCTAGGCAGAATACTCAGGGCGAAGGCCACTCTCCACTAATGATTGACGCTGAGAAACGAAGGTTAGGGTAGGAAATAGGATTAGATACCCCGGTACTCCTTTCTGTAAACGATGAATGGTAGTCATTAGTGTAAATACTAGAGACGAAGTTAACACAATAACCATTCCGCCTTGTGAGTACTACTGCAAAGTAGAAAACAAAAAAATTAGTCGGTCTCGAAGCAAACGGAGTGAAGCATGTTATTTAATACGATAATCCGCGTAAAATCTTACCAGAACTTGCATACAAACTTTTTTTATTTCTTCGGAAAAAAAGAAAGGAGTATTTTATAATAATAAAGTACTTAAGTACAGGTGTTGCATGGCTGTCTTCAGTTCGTGTTGTTAAACATTAGGTTAATTCCACTAACGAACGAAATCCCTGTTATTAATTTATACTTAATATCTAATGAATCTGATATAGATTCAGCGGGGGCTAAGACAAGTCGTTATGGCCCTCATGTTCTGGGCTATAGACGTGCCACGAAAACTTTTACAAAGTGATGCAATACTTTCCTCAGAAGTGGAGCTAATCATTAAAAAAAGTTATTCTTATTACACATATGTCGGATTGTCTCCTGAAATTCGGGGGCATGAAGAAGGAATTCCGAGTAATCGTTGATAAGTAGCGCAACGGTGAAGCTAGTTTCGTGATGAACTAACTGTCTGTCGCTGGGAAGAAGCTTTAAATGGAGGAAACTGGAGGTAGATATTGTTTTTTCTTAATTAAGTTTTTGACTCTTTATCGGTCTTTTAAACAATTAAGTTAAACTTATTGGCTTTAGTTAATTCATTTGAGTAACATCTCAAAAGTCATAGCATGGTAGCTGTACTGGAAAGTGCAGCTGGATAATAAATATATTGTAACCCCCTACATACTTATTTAAGGGGTTAGCTTAGTTGGTTAAAGCAGTAATCTTACACATTATTGACCGGGAGTTCGAATCCCCCACCTCTTAATTTATATCTTATTTACTTTTTTTAATTACTTAAGGTATAGCGAGTATGTCGAAATTGGTAGCCGAGTGAATCTTAGGTTTTCATTATTATAAGAGTTCAAGTCTCTTTACTCGTATTACAAAGCATTGCAAACGCTAAAGTAGGATTAAAGTTAAGCATCTTTAGTTTAACGGTTAAAACGAGAATCTTCGAAATTCCTAATAGTGGTTCAATTCCATTAAGATGTTTAAAAATAATAAGAATGGTGTAAGTATACACCAATAATATAATAGGTATATTTCCTTTATTATTTTGACTACATCCCTCCTACTCTAATTTTTTTAAGATGTAACTTAGGATACCTTTAATTTATCTTTAGGATTAAATTAAGCAATGATTATTAATCATGAATGTTAAAATGACAAGGTATTTAGCTCTTTAAAGTCCCCAATATAAAAAAGGGTGCTGGTACAAGAGACAAAATATACTAAGTTCAAAATAATTTTATTTTTTTTTTAAGATGTTAAAATTCTTTTCAATTTTTAATACAATATATAATGATGCTCCACAACCTTGGCAAATAGGATTCCAAGATAGTGCTGCACCAGGATTTACAGGAATTGTTGAATTACACAATACAATCTTTTTCTACTTAGTAGTAATATGTGTAGGTGTATTTTGGGCATTAGGTTCAATAATCTATTACTTTAACACTAAAAATTCTCCTATTGTACATAAATATTTAAACCACGGTACACTAATCGAATTAATTTGGACAATTACTCCAGCATTAATTTTAATTGCTATAGCATTCCCTTCATTTAGATTATTATATTTATTAGATGAAGTAATTTCACCTACAGTAACTATAAAAGTTGTAGGTCACCAATGGTATTGGTCATATGAATATAGTGATTATATTAATGTCAGTGGAGAATCTATAGAATTTGATTCTTATATGTTGCCTGCTGATCGATCTGGGAAATCGATCCCGTGGGCCCAACTATCAAACTCCGGGGACACCCTAAAGATCATAGTACCAAGCCATAATGGAAACGTTATGAGTGGCCAGAATAATTACCTGGGTACGGTAACAAGCTATGATATGAACGAAAGTGAAATGGGTTATCGCGGATCTAAATCCAGCGCTATTGCACTGGTAAAAGAGCAACGAGTGGACGGTAGTTACAGTTTTCTAGTAGGACTGTTAAGGTGCACTCTAATGGCCCCTGTAAGGGGGTATCAAACTGAAATCCTTTCTAACAAAAATAATGTCTCTGAAAATGTAGTTGTTACAAAAAGACCAAAGTTAAATAAACTAGATCCTTGGTTTATGACTGGATTTGTTGATGCTGAAGGTTATTTTAGTATTGAATTATATAAAGATTCTAAAGCTAAATTCAAGTATACTCCTAGATTAGTTTTTGGAATTAACTTACATGTTAAAGATTTACCCATTCTTCTAAGTTTTAAGGATACATTAGGAGTGGGAACTGTGAGTACAAAAGGAAAAGTCAGTACTTATACAGTTAAAACATTTAAAGATCTTGCAGTTATTGTTAACCATTTTAAACTATATCCTCTTGTTTCCATGAAATATCATGTGTATCAATATTGGTTACAAGCTTATAATATTTTGGCAACAAAAGAACATTTTAATTATCAAGGTATGACAAAATTGGCTACATTAAAAAATTTAACTAATTTCGGATTATCTGATAGTTTGAAAGAAGCTTTTCCTGATTTTAATATTTCTTTAATTGATACTATGTCTTACAATTTTAGTTTTATTCCTCATGGAATGTGGGTAGCAGGATTTGTAAGTGGAGATGGATCTTTTTATACTAAGTTGACACAATATAAAGATACATTTCATACAGGATGTGTTTTTAAAATCACTCTTCATCTTAAAGATACTGCCTTATTAGAAGGTTTATATGATTATCTAAAAAAATACTTTCCAAATATTTCTTTCAACAAATATAATTCCAGAACAAATAAAGGTATTTTTTTTTCAAGACAAAGTGTAAGTTTAAATATTTCAAATATTCAGGATATAGGTAATATTGTAATTCCTTTTTTTGATTTATATCCAGTCTTAGGAGTAAAGAAAATGGATTATAATGATTTTAAAAATATTTATAATATTATTTTATCAAAAGGTCATTTAAGTCCTGAGGGTTTGGCCCAAATCCAACAAATTAGGAATAATATGAATGATAAACGAACAGTATTTTAACTTTGGGTTTTTACAGATAAATTTTGTTTGATAAATTCAGTTAGCCATGGATTCAGATTTAGAATTAGGACAATTTAGATTATTAGATGTGGATAATAAAGTAGTTATTCCTACAGATACACATATTAGATTAATTGTTACTGGTGCAGATGTAATTCACTCATTTGCTATACCTTCTTTAGGTTTAAAAATTGATGCTGTTCCAGGTAGATTAAATCAAACTTCTATGTTAGCTGAAAGAACAGGTACTTTCTATGGTCTTATAGAACAATGGCCAAAACTGTAGTTAACCTATGGTTATAAATCATCAAATTGCGGGAAACCCCTAAAGGAATCTTAACCAAGTAAGTATGGTAACATAACTTATGGCACAGGTAATGACTCGTGGTAAGGTAAAATCAAGATTTATTATACAATGGGCAATCCGCAGCCAAGTACCAAGTAAAATCTTTGGTATGCAGTTCATCGACTAAACGGTGGTTGGTATTATTAGTGTTAATAATGCTTAAGATATAGTCAGGCCCTACCTGAAAAGGTGCAGAAATATATGAGTATTATTCATATTTTTGTTAAATAGATATATATTAATTCGTTAATTATATTTAGGGATCTCTACAATAGTTTGCTAAACTTATTTTAATGTAAAATGGAATCTTAGTATAAAACAAATAAATTACTAGTCTTTCATACGAAAGACTATTGTAGTATATGCATGATACAATTAGTAGAAGTGTTTGTAATATAAATTTCATATTTGATAAACGTATTGAATTAAGTTCTATTGCTGCTATATCTTTAACTAAATATTTTAGTTTAAATAGAACTTTCAGTTCAATTAGATCTTTGGAAAATAATCCAGAATCTTTAGCGTTAGAACATATCAATAGTGGAAAACCTACTACTTCATTAATTCTAAATAAAATATTATTAAATCAAAATTTATCAGTTACTGACTCGAAATTAGAAGATTTATTAAAAGTTAAAGGTGTTGAATTGGATCTTCCTATCTCTACACCAGAAAATTATCAACTTTTAGCTAAATTAACAGGTAAGTCTAAATATAAAGGTTTCTCTGGTGTATATATCTTTATACATAAAAATACAGGTCATAAATACGTAGGTTCATCAAATTTACTCAGACGTAGATTGGATTATTATTTTAAAGGAGATTTCGCTTTACTTCCTAAATTTTTACCTTTACTTCACAAAGAAGGGCTAAAAGCTTTTAAATTAATAATATTTAAATTAGATAGTAATATATTTAGTAATCAAGACGCTTTAATATTAGAACAGTATTATTTATTAAATAAAGAATTCAACTTGAATACATTAAGAGTTATTAATGCAGGTAAATCAAAAGGTGATGCTGCATATGTTTATGATTTAACATGTAGTACTCTTTATTATCATGCTAAATCTAGTATTGAATTAAAAAGAGTATTAAAAATACATACTAAAACTAGTAAAATTTATGTAGATTCTAAAATACCATATCTTAATAAATTCTTACTATTAAGCTATCTTATACCTACTGCTGTAACAAGCAATCTTTCGGTAAATAAATTATTAGATATAATGCAAAAAGAAAGACAAGATATGTATACATTAGGAACTAGTAGAAGTATAAAAGTAGAATTAGACGTTAAAGAAGGAAATAGATTTGTAGATTCTAAAGGCCAAACTTTAAAATTTGATTCTTTAACGTCTTGTATTGAATATTTAAGAAAATTAGGTTTAACTATTAAAAGAGCCACTCTTACTAAATATATAAAAAATAAAAAAGTGTTTCATAATTTCTTATGTAAATACTCAGATAAAGTATTTCTTGATAATTTTGAAGAATTAGGATTAATTATTGATGAATATAAAAAATTCAGAGTAGATACAGACTTAGATTCATTAAAAGTTTTTAGAAAAAATAAACCTATATTAGTCAAAGGAGACCCGGCTCCTCCGGCTCGGGAGGAGAAAGAATTTAAAAGTATTACAGATACAATTAAATACTTTAATACTTTAAATATTAAATTAGATAGGAAAACTTTATATCTTCGTTTAAAAGACGGGAAAAAATATAAAGACTATTTTTTTTCTAAAAAATAACTATATAAAATTTTAAACTCTTACTAGTATAGTAAAAAAAAAAATTTTTTTTATTAATTACATTAAATAAATGTAGATTTGCAATGTTCTGAAATATGTGGAGTATATCACGGATTTATGCCTATAGCAATAGAAGCAGTATCAATTCAAGATTACTTAGCATGGATAGATGCAGCATAATATCTTAAAATTAGGGGAATAAACTTATGTGCTATCCCCATACTCTGAAAAGAGGTAATATTGAAAAAGATATCGGGGAAATTAAAACTGAAAATGCAACAAATAAAGAAATGTCAGAAAGACAAAAACAAAAAGCTTTAAGTATAACCAAAAGATGTTCTGAAGAGATTACATTAATGATGGTAGTACAACGAGATTTAGATAGCTTAAATAAGAAAAAAAATGAATGTCAATCACTGATAAATAGAAAAAATGCTTTAGAAAGTTTAAATTAAGAGGAATTAAATAAGTTACAAAAAGTTAAAAGTTTAGAAGCCAAAATTGATCAAAAAAAGCTGCTATTGAAAAAAGTAGACTTAGAAAATTTAAAAAAGTGTCTTAAAAAAATCTGGTCTTACAATAAATGATTTTGATTTTCAAGGATTTATATCTTCTTTACTTAAAGAAGAATTAATGGCTTTTAGTGGATTATTACTAAATAGTTTAATAAAAAGTTATACTGTAAGCATAATTTTATACGGTGATTATTTGATAAAACGATTTGATTTAGAAAATAAATATCCTAAATTAGCAAAATTTATAAAAATTAGAAGACTATTACAAAATTATTACTTAAAAGTTTGTTTTGCTTGGATTTTTATAGGGTTATTCAAACAAATTTTTGTATATATTTCTATTTTATATCCTAAATTAATCGAATTATTATTTTAATTAAAAAAAAAATAAATTAGGGGTAATTATATAATATAATATTATATTAAGCCATTTAAAAATTTTAATATTAATCGACTTACAACTTTTATAATAGGTATAATGACAGTATATAATACTTATAGTGTAGCAAATCTACTAGAGGCCGGTTAAAATAAAGCTACGTAAGAATACTTAATATTAAGTAAGGATACTATAATTAATTAATATTAATATTCTACCTATTTAACTACGTTAGCTTAAAACTTTATTTATGTATTATAAATAGTATCTTTATATAAACATTATATTTTATTTGAATTAAATATAATTATAGGTAAAACGTACGTATATTACCTTAAATATAATGTATAAATAGAGTAGCTATATTAAATATAGCTTAGTATAAAAATGTTTTAATAAACAAAATTTAGAAAATGAATAATAAACAATCTTTTTTACCTATAAATAATCAATATACTAGTATAGACTTATCTACACTAAATTCTAATAAAATTAAAGTACCAGCTTTAAAAAGAAAAGGTGTAGAAAGATCTTCTATACTAGAAATAGCAAAATATAGTAATCAACTATTAAAAAACTCTAAAAAAAAAGAATCTCTTATATTAACAAGCAAAACCTTAACAATGACTCCATCTATCCAAGATAACTTGGAAATAGTACAAAATATACAGCACTCTAAATCTAGTTACTATGATAAAATAGATATGTTAAGAGCACCTATTTGTCAAGTAAAAAAAGAAGATGAATTAAAAACTAATATTCAAAAATATTTAAAATCATTTACTACTTTAGATATAGAATTATCTCAAAATAAAAATGTCTTATATGAATTTAATCCTAAAACTTTAAATTCCAAAATCTTAAATAAAACAGTAAATAAAATTTTAGAATATTCTTTCTTTGAAATGTCTAGTGTTATCAGTACACCTTTATACTATATCACTCCTAAATATGCAATTATAAATTTATTTTTTTTAGTTAACAATAAAAAATTAAGTTATAAAAATTTTTTAGACTTAAATTTAAATAAATTAGAAGGTTTATCTACTAAATTAAGTAAACATTTTAAAAAACCTATAAAATTAGAATTAACTCAATTATATTCTGTAAGTCACAATAGTCAAATTTTAGTTAATATTTTAGGTACATTAGGTTTATTTAGAAGAAATTCTTTTAGTAGAATTATTGGTAAATTTTTAAGACATCAATCTAAAAAAATATTTTTTAGAAGTAATCTTAATTATATATCTAAATTTTCTACTTTATTAACTGGGGTTAATATTAAATTAGGTGGTAGATTAATGAAAGGGAAAATTGTTCCTAGAAGAACAGTTAAAAAAATTCAATATGGAAGTTTAGCTAGAAGTAAATCAAATTATGTCAGTACCGGTCAAATAACTCAGAAAAACAAAAGAGGATCATTTAGTTTTACTGTTTCTATTGGACATAAATTTTTTTAAATAAGCCCTTCTAGAGAAAAAGAATTATAGAGGGAAGTTTTAAAAGAGTCCATTAATTTTTTATTAATGATAAAGGTATATACCTTTTTATTTTAGTCTTAGTAAAAAGATAAACTATTTTTGGTTAAACCTACTTGATTTTAGTATCTTGTTTACGACCTTATTCTCATTTAATCTGGATTTATTTATATAAATATATGTTGGTCAAATCTTATAATTTTATACTATGAAAAATTTCTTAATTGATTTATTAGCCTTTGCTGCACTATTTTCTAGTGTTTTAGTTATTACATCTAAAAATCCTGTAATAGCTGTAATTTTTTTAATTTCTGTTTTTGTTAATGCTGCCGGATATTTAATATTATTAGGTATAGGTTTTATAGGTATTTCTTATATTATAGTTTATGTCAGGAGCAATTGCTGTACTATTTTTATTTGTCATAATGATGATTAATATCAAATTAACAGATATTTTAGAAACTGGTTCTCAATATACTAAAAATTTACCTTTAGCTTTATTTATAGGTTCAATATTTATATATGAAATATTCACTATTATTCCTTTCAGTTTTAATAATGTATCTAATACTATATTAGACTTATTAATTAAATTGAACGGTTTTGTTTTAAATTATGAAATTTCAATGAATGACTGGGTGAATACTGCTTTTAATCCGGTGATAGCGGATACTGCTTTAACTCCTTTCTTACAAATTGAAGCTATTGGACAAGGTCTTTATACTTATGGTGCTTCTTGGTTGATTATTACTAGTGTAATATTATTATTAGCTATGATAGCTCCAATATTTATAAGTAAAACTAAAAAACAATAAGTATCCCCATACTCACCCCAAGTTTCCAGTGTCTTATCTTTTCATTAAAAAAGGATGAGGACAAGTTGATGTTTATATTCCTTACGGGAAAAAAGTATACTGATATGACGTAAATTCTCTTTATCCATATATTATGAGAAATCAGCCTATGCTACACAAATCTTTTATAGAAGGTGATGAACTATTGATTAAGGATATACTTAATGATAACACTAAATTTAGTTTTATTGAGGTGGGTGTCCCAACAATTTAAACGCACCTATTTTACTATCTAGATTTAAATCTAAAGGCAAAAATAAAACTATTGCACCCATAGGTAATTGGTAAGGAGTTTATTAATCTAGTAGAAAGAATTAGGTTATAAATTTAATTAGAGCTGTGTACTTCGATTCAAAAATAATTTTTAATTTATATGTTGATCATTACTATAACATCAAAAGATATTCTCCTAAGAACTCAAGTTCTTATACTATTAGTAAATGGAAGGGGGGGGGGGATAGGGTACATCGTCTTTTTAATTAATAAAGGTAAAGTAAGTAAGGTTAATAAAAAAAATTTTTTTATTAAATTATTTTTACTCCCTTACAATATTTTAATGTAAAGTTTGTTTTATTATAAAAAAAAAGATTTATTTTGTAAGAGAGTATATCTTTTTTGTTTTTATTTTTTAGACTGTTTGGTACGTTTTGGCCTTAATATTTTTCATACATAAAATCAAAATAAAAATAAATATAGTAAAAATGAGGCTAAAATCATTTTACTTATTATAAAAATAAAATAAAACCCCCTTATAGAGCATATACCCTAGAATTCGCATTAATCCGTTAAAAATAGATCCAACTACTAAATATACGGATACTGACTCAATTTTCACAACTAATAAACTATCTAATGATTTAATTGGGGAGATCAGATGAAGGACGAATTAAATGGTTTAGTAATGAATGAAGTTCTTATTTTATCAACAATTTTATTGAATTTAAAATTTATTAAACTATTAAAAAGTTTTGTTAAAAGAGTTAGTCATTATCTCATTTATTTGTTTGCAGCGTGCAAGAGATAGTTCTTTATTTTAATAAGAGCACTTATTAAATTCAATTTAAACCTTATGCCACAATTAATTCCTTTTTACTTTTTAAATCAATTATACTTTTCATTTATAGTATTATTTGTTTTAATTTATATCTTATCTAAATATTTTTTACCTTTATTTACACTACAACAAGTAGTTAGAATATTTATTGTTAAATTAAATAATAAATCTTAATTTTCCTAGTTAAGATAGTTAAGATATAACACTTTCACATTAGGCCTGTAGTAGTGCTATAAGCCTGGGGAATTTAAAGTCTACAATAGAGTATTAGATTAACCCCTTATCTATATTAAAAATAGGTCAATCTATCCTTATTATAAAAAATAATAAAGTGGTGTAATGATAATAATACAAAGAAAAAAGTTTTAAAAGAATTGGATTAAACCAATATTATATATATTCGCATTCTAAGTCAAAATATATATTTAGGAATAGTTTTCATAGGTAAGTTAAAACGATTGCTAATTGTTCGGGTAAAACCCTTGGAGGTTCGACTCCTCTCTATTCCGATAACTTGTTTAATTCTAATAAAAAAGAGTAAATAAGGAGCAATGATCTTTTTAAGTATCTTAATTTTAATAGTGGCAATAGCCCTTCCATCAATCAATCAAAATATAAGATCGATCTTATATGTAAGAATATCTTCTATAATATTTATTTATGCCGGAGCATTAGCTTTTAATGCTTTCTATATTCAGTCAATTGGATCAGGTATAGGTGTATATAGTGGATTATTCCAAGTCACAACCATTTCTCAATTATTAGATGTCTTTATATTATTAATAGGAAGTTTAATTTTAATATCTTGGCCCTCTAAATATATCTCTTCAATGCCAGGAGGTACAAATAACAAATTAACAGATAAAATACCATATGCAGGAGAATATTCTTTAATAGTGTTATTTAGTACTTTAGGTGCATCATTATTAGTATCTTCAGCTGATTTAATATCAATGTATTTAAGTATAGAATTACAATCCTTTGGAGTGTATATTTTAAGTACATTATATAGAGATTCAGAATCAGCAACTTCTGCAGGATTAAAATATTTTTTATTAGGTAGTTTATCTTCTTGTATAATATTATTAGGATGTGGTCTAGTATATACTTATTCAGGTTTAACTAATTTAGAAAGTATCTATAATTTAATCAGTGTAAGTGAAAACACTCAAATATTACAAGGATTAAGTTTAGGTATAGTATTAATAATAGTAGGATATCTATTTAAAATATCAGCAGCACCATTACATAATTGGGCACCAGATGTATATGACGATAGTCCAACTATAGTCACAATATGGCTAACAATAATGCCAAAAATATCAATATTAATCTTCTTATTAGAAATCCAAAGTCAAATAGGAAATAGTTTAATAACAATCTTTTCTTTCTCAATAAAAAATTTATTATTAATAAGTTCATTATTATCTTTATTAATAGGAACAATAGTAGGTTTATCTCAAACTAGAATAAAAAGATTATTAGCTTATAGTACTATTTCTCATATAGGTTTCATTTTATTAGCATTAGCTATAAATACTGAACAAGCTATAGATTCATTTTTATTTTATATTATACAATATTCTATAACTAATTTAAATACTTTTTTAATATTAATAGCTTTAAGTTATATATTAAAAAATAATAGTCAATCAATATTAGAATCATTCATGCCATCAGGCCGAGGTGATATCAAATATATTACAGAACTTAAAGGTTTATTTTTTAATAATCCATTATTAAGTTTAAGTTTAACTATTTGTTTATTCAGTATGGCTGGAATACCTCCTTTATTAGGTTTCTTTTCAAAACAATTTGTTTTATATTCAGCAATGCAAAGTGAATATTACTTTATGGGTATCATAGCAATATTAGTCAGTGTTATTAGTGCTTCTTATTATTTAAAAATTATTAAAATATTACATACAGAAAATAATTCTGCTGGACAAATTGAAGATACTAAAGATAATTTATCTTTAAGTTCACTTCATAGTTTTATGATTTCAACTTTAACTTTATTTATTTTATTATTTATTCTTAAACCTTCTATATTATTAAATAGTACACAATTACTAGCATTATCTTTATTTTATTATTAATATGAATAATATTTTAATGTTATTTATCTTTGTTCCTATTTTAGCTGGAGTTTTATTAATTTTAAACTTTTTTTTAGCTCCTCATAGACCAGATGAAGCTAAAGTATCTGCTTATGAATGTGGTTTCTCACCTGTCTACGGACAAACTAGAAGTACATTTCAAATTCATTTCTATATTGTAGCTATGCTATTCTTAGTTTTCGATCTTGAAATACTTCTTCTTTTCCCTATTTGTCTAACATTATATAATGTTAGCATTTTTGGATTTAGTATTGCAATTATATTCTTTATTGTTTTAACTATTGGTTTTGTATTAGAAATCGGTAGTGGAGCTATTTCTCTAACAGATCCTGCTCTACCTATTAATAATAAATAATTAAATTAAAATATTTTTTCCCCATTCTTTAAATAAATGACTAAAAATTTTTAGTT